TCGCTTATATTATAATATAAGGAAGCCGCAGGGAAGGCAAAGATCCAATGACTCAATCTACTCATTCGGGACTGGAAGCTGAACTGGCGGAACTGACTGAACCAACATTGGGGCGCTAACCGAACTCCTGACTTGGGGCACTGCAATGGGAAGCGGAAGATGGGCTATTCGAGCTATGCGGGATGTTCGGGAAGCAAAGCGACTCGCCTTATCGAATAAAGCAGGGTCTCAAACTCTCCTAATAAATAAGAGAACTATTGGGATAGCAGCTACGACTATCGAGTGAGTAAGACAAGGTTGCTTGCAAGGAAGGCTCCTCAACTCGTTAAGGTTGCTTGCAAGGCCTTCACTTGAACTGACGCAGACAAGAAGCTGGCATTAGTTCCTTCACTCTTGAGTTCGTTTATGAAATTAGGAAAGTCAGGTTAGGTTAGCAAAGAGGGCGAGCGCATCAATCTCATCTCCGATTCGTCGGCACAGGCGATCTCGAGTTAGAGAGTCGAGTTCGAGGTGAGGCTAGCATCAAACGAAAAGCAAGGTCGTGGAGGGGACTACTTTCATTCCATCCCGCCTGATAGAGCCATCCCACCCGATAAAGGGATACAATGATAAGTAATCCTTACTCCCGATCAGATACGCTCTTCTCTTCCACCCCTGGACTATATTCCATCCCGAGAGACAACCAATACGCAATTCCATCCATCGTACGCTCGGCCATCCTTTCGGCATCCCTCAAACCCGTGGCGAAAGGAAGGGTTGAATCAAATCAAATGCTTATATATTATCCACTGGGCTTATTAATTCTCGGGTGGACGGACTACATTATAGATAGGGAGGGTGCTATACATCATATGGATCAGGACAACCCATATTTGATGGGTCAGGTGCGCTGCTATCGAAATAAGTACTGCTACCAGAAATGAGATATATAAAGAGTCGTTCTCTAAACACTTATTTTATTTGAAAAAGAAATCAGACCCTGATAAAGGAGCCTGGATCGGAATAACGTTAAGGAAGGTCCGGCTATAAACCTATTCCACATTAGATATGTGATTAGATGATGCTAAAAATACGGCTTTCACCACCTGATATACACGAATCAGGTGTCGGGGTTGAAAAAGGACGTTATTCATGCCATTGCTGGATCCACACTACCAGCACTCCTCCCGGTGGGAGAGGGAACACACACCTCTTTGTATCGACCGGATCTAAACCCCCATATGAAGCTCAGAGAAACAACTTCGGAGTCCTCTCTTGTGTTTATCACTAGCCATTGATGAGAGCAATTCTACACGGCACCCGTGCTTATCGATAGAAAATCCCAATAAAGGTAGGCTCCTGGATCGGTTTCGAGGTTGGATGTATACTCGTCATTGACTCTAATCATCCATCCCTCCTTGAGCCGACTTTCATTAACTTCTGAGGTCGGAACAGGAACAAGCGAATCTATCTGTCTCTGGTTGGATGGAATCCAATGGATGCGTACCTTGAGGTCAATCGAGAGTCGATCCAGGATCAATGGTTATGCTATATAGATAGCATGTCGGAGGCAAGAAAGAACGATTTGTGAATCATGGGCCCACACCTTAGTGAAGAAATCTCTCTTCCGAAGACCGATCAATCAAGCGGGTGGATGGATGGGGAATCAAATACTTACTGGGAGCTTTGAATAAGAGGAGTTTGAAGATGCGGAACGGGATCACAGTCTAGTTAGTTTGTTTAAGAATGTGTATAGAGGCCCGGCCCCAAAGACTTTGATTGTACCGGGTATTCATTAAGTAAGATAGGTTGTTCCATTCTAATCAAAAAATGAGATTCGAATAGTAGGGAGAGTGGTATGCTCCTTCCTCTTGATAGGAGTATTTGAGGTGGGAGGGCTGCTGGCTAATAGGAGGCTAAGTGTCTGCCCTGAACCAGTAGTTTCTAGTAGTCAATAATGTGACTCGTTTCTTTCTAGCTGGATGAGGAGTCTTTGTTATGGGTCCCTAGTTTAATAGGAGGAATAGCATAGATAGTGGTATAAGTATGCTCCTTGCCCGGCTAATGTTCTAGTATATTGCATATTTACCGAGTGGGCCTTTACTTTATTTATTCGTTTACAGCTTTCCGGCGACTATGGAATCCCACGGAGCGGTAGGGTAGGTGCGACCCCCAAACAACACACTTTACTTTTAGGTCGCCCCTTCCTTCGTTTAAGGGACTCTACCCCCCTCTAGCCCTCTACCCTAATCTTTTTTAATGAGGGCTCACTCCAATGCATTCTTTTCGATACGGTACACTGAACACCCATCTCGATGAGATAACTACGCAAAAGAATCAATCCCTTTCGTACCATCTCAACAGCTCCCTTGCCTTAAGAGTGGGGTGGGGGCGCAGCTACATTTTACCCCATAGTCTACCGGTCCTTCAGCATCCTCCGAGTCGGCGAGCTTTCTCTGCGCCGCGTAAGGTGGGCTATCGCCCTTCCTTTTCGTGCGACGTATGCATCACCGGACCAACCCGACTAAATGTTTAGCAGGGTTTCCGGGAGCTTCTTGCCTAACCCTGGCGTTTTGCCATATCGGCGTGGGTCGCCCATATCTTTTTCTTTTTATTAAGGAGTTATGTGCGCGCTGCGCCCCTTTGGTTGGAGCGCTTTGCTTGACCTGATCGTTGTGCCAAGGGCTGGTGGTGCCTTGAGCAGCTCTGAGTTCCGTTTGCCGGGCCCTTGACGGTAGGCTATACAGCAGGCTAGAGACTTATGCTGCCAACAACTGCGATTAATTCTTGGCTTCCGCTAGTAGGGCTAAACAACTGGACCATTGAGTAACTGCTCTGTAAGACTACTGAACGACTAGTCCGTGGGGCTAGACCATTGTTCCACGGGGGATTCTTACTCCACTTCGGATACTGACCTTCTTTCTTTGAGGAGCACAATCAACAGCACTTCCAACGCCTTCATCGGAGAAAAAGCGGGCAAGGGAAGAGCCTTTCCAACAAGGCCTATTTGGTGCATTCTGAACGATCTGGGAGATAACGTTGTGCGGATCAGGGCTATTCCTGTGTTGAGGCCGGATTGGAGGGTATATCATGTTAATCTCTGTGCAATCCTCGTCTTTCACCTTAGGCCAAACGAGCCTATCTTTGAGTGAGATGGGTGGTTGTATCTGGGACGTCTTTCTCTTCTTGCATAGACTACTACTCTCTGATTCATCCTGCAATGAAGGGCATGGATTCTTCATGTAGTCTCCCTCGTAAGTAGTGTCCCTCGCTTCCCTTGCTTCTGGTTCTCCTATCATTGAGTCGTTACGGATAGCAAGAGGGGAGTGAATACAACAGCAAATCGGTCTGACTCTCTGGTCTCCCTTGCGGGACTACCGGATAATCACTACTCGAAAGAAAGAGCATAGTAGTATCCGATCCGATCTACCTTGCTTCATTCCCTCTCTGACTACTAGCAATAAAGAGCTTCCTTTCTCGTATCGATATCGAGCCCATCATCACCAGCAAGTCAAACTTTTCCTTACCCTCCTACAACCCTTAAAGGAAAAGGAAATATGGGAGCCCGAGCAAAAGCAAGCAAAGAAGAAAACACTTTTTTTCTTTACAAAAAGCTCCACGCAGGGAGCAAGCAAGCGCCACCATAGCTTTTTTTCTATTCCGACAGGCAGGCTTTCACTCTTGCGTCCTGTCCTCTTGTTCACATGGCAGCTTCCTCATTCCTGAATTTCATGACTTATTAGTAAAGTCAAATGAGTAGAGAAAACAACCCGCTTGAGCTTCCGTGGTGACAGTTCTGTGCTAAGATGGAAAAGGGAAGCTGACTCCCATTCTGTTTCTCATGACCTATAATTATATATAGTTATACAGCTTCGTTTGAACTTCTGGTGATTTCTAATATGACTATGAGGAATGCTTGGCCCGTACTCTCCAATCCTATTCGCCTGGTCTCAATAAAAACTCCAAATTCAACTCGTTCTTAGGTGGCTCGCTCAGTGCCTACCTTTGCAGAATAAAGAAAAAGTCAAGCCCACTAACCTGGTATTCAATCCCCTTCTTTCCAGAGTGACCAAGAGTACATTCCTCGCTTGAGACATTCTACGCTTCGCTCCTAGCTTTTCCGAAAGACCGTATGTTGGGGCATTAGACCTATTATGGTTGGACCTTATTCACAAGAAGATTGAATTCAAGCTTGGACATACATAGTGAAACAAGAAGAGTTTATCCGAGGGGGGGTAACGATCCGAGACTCCTTTTCCTTATGGTCCCAATAACCTTATGATCCCAAGAAGCTAGCTGTCTTTTCTAGTACCCCCAATTAAGAGAGTCCTTCTAGGGGTAGCAGGAACTCCTTCTTCTTTCTTATATGTCCTCTATTTGATCTTATCTCCTACATGACAGGAATCTAGTTCGAGTTAGGTCTTTTTGAGGTAGGAATCCTGATTGTATGCCTATTGGTGATATACGTCGGCGCTGGCTACCATACCCTTTTACTAGATAGCTTACTTAGTCCTCAAAACATGCCTTTTTTGGACTTCTATTCGATTTCTACCCCTATAAGGTCTTCTTTCTTCCGACTCCACCCCGCCCCCTCTATTTAGCCCCAGGAAAGAAAGATTGGGTAAACTAATAAACTAAGAGAAAGCATTCACGTCATTGAAGCTGACGCTCTCTCAAAGCAATCGGATAAGAAAGAGAGACGAAACTATCTTATTAAGATCAAAGAATGACTGAACTGACTCAAAGAAAGGAAAGCATCGGATAAGCATGAAACTATCTGCGTAGCCAAAAGCAAGGGGGATTGAAAGAGGATAGGATTCGCGGCATGGAAGATGTCTGGAGCTTTCAGTCAGAGGTTACAGGACAGCATTCTAAAGGAAAGTAATTCTTTTGATTGGATCGAAAAGTCCTTCCGGGTAGAAAAGGGGGAGCTAGCACTTTCAAGCCTGCTTCTTACCTAGAGGAAGGAGAAGACTTAGCATATGAAAGTCAGTGACCGAGTGATGCTTTCGAGGAAGGGGGGAATTCGATGCCGAGCTTTCAAGCAAGTAGCGTTTGGAATGGGTTCCGATAGAGAGGCAGTGGGGCTGTGAGAGGCAGAGAGGAGCTAAGCTAATGGCTAGCAGCTTCCAAGCTTTTCTAAAGTTCTAGTAGATGCTGTTCGGAGAATCGGTTGAAGCTACGGAAATCCTTATTGAATAAAAGAATTGTACGCACGAAGCAAGCAACGGGAACCTCTGCCTCTGCCTTTGCCCTAGCTCCTACGGATCAAAGCTAGGCCACACAAAAAGAAGGAAAGGTAGCCTGTAGAATCTGGCTCAAGGATAAGCGGTTGAGCAACCGAGAAGTCGAGTAAAAGACGAGAGGAAGCGAGTGAAAAGGGGAGAGGAAGATGATTATCTAAAGCCGATATCCCGAAATGGTTTATGGAGAGCATTATGACATCAGTTATCGCGGAAGACATGGGAATTCTTTTTCCGATCCAACCTGCCTACGATCTTGGTCTTTCCCTAACGCATAGAGCTCTTTGAGGTTACAATCTCGAGTGATTCTATCATAACATTATCTTCTCACAAGATGCTCCTACAACTACTGAGGTAATTGACAACAACAATGGTACCTGAGACATTCGAGTCAGCAATTGCTTCAGAGGAAGAAGCGGTGAGACAAGAGATGCGAAACTTGAATCGTTCGTTTCTTCTTGATAGGTGTGTTGCAAGATCCGCTGTTCTTCTTATGTCTTATAGCTGATGTCGCAGATAAGCTGTCAGACTGCCATGCCGGCAGGTTGGAAGATGCTGGTTCTCAAGTAATTGAGCGGATACCTCCCCTTAGCAAGCCAGCGTAAAGGGATTCCCTTATTTTCTTGGTGCGGGGAATAAAAACCTTTTTCAAACTGTGTTCCTAGTCTCACTCCTCTGTTCTTGTAAATTCTTGGCCAATGGCAATGCTGGTCAGGTCTCTTCCATCTCGCTTCTAAACGCTTTCCTGCGATCAACGATAGATGGATCTGCTGCTAGCTCTAGCCCGTCCTAGGCCGTAGGCAAGGTTGAAATCAGAGAAATCCCCTTTTCCTAGGCAGGAATAATGGGCACTACCACCTATGCAGCTGTAGGAGGTGAGAATTCGGGACCATACTCTAATTCTTTGTGTTCAGCGGACTCTACTCCACCAAAGAAAAGAGACGAATGAACTACTCTAAGTATCCATTTGGGAGCTAGAAATGCTATTTTTTTCAAAGAGGTAGTTTACTTGCTTACTTGTTAGAGTAAGGAAATTCCTGCAAAGCACTTCCAGTAACTAAGGAATACCCGCTCGGTCCCTCATAATCGTCCCATGGTTCCCTTCGCTCCACTAGCCTTAATTGGCGAATAGAAGTACAAAGGTGCATCTGGGTATATACGATATAAGAAGACAGCTGCTTTTAGGAGTCCCCTCTAACTCGAAATATCTTCAGAGAAGAAAGTAGCCTAGTTCGGATGAAAGGTATGCCACAAGGCTATCCGAGTTCACAGGTGTCGTTACTTATCCCTTGATTAAGATTGGGTTGGTGTTAAGTGTACCTCTCGATTGGTAGAGTACAAGATCGAAAGGAAGATTTCGTTCTTTCTGATCCTGCTTTTGTGCATCTGTTCTTTTCAAGTAGCATCGAGAAGGCGTGGGCCCAGGAGCTCGTAGAGCCGGTAACCTGATCGCTATAAGATGCTTCTTGAAAAGGGTGGATGTGAAGGCTCTGAGTTCTTGCTATCTTCCCAAGTCAGTTAGTTGATCGAGAAAGCTCCGCCCAAAGAGTGCCTACTGGCCGGTCACCGGTAGCCCAAGATCCGTCTCTGACAGAAGAAGAAAGCGCAAGACGAGAATCTTCCAACAGTAAGGGAAGAATTGTGTTTTCTAATCCGTTAGAAATCAGACCTGGGCTTAGTTCACATGTTCCTGGTGGGTCTATCGTAAGTGCAAATCATATCTCTCAAAGCACGTCAATACCAAAACAAAATATAAAAATCACAGTGCTTTCATTTTTTTGAATAGTTTGGTTGGGCTTGGGCAGAATATTTTTTCTAAAGAAGTGAGTGAATATCGATGGCTTTTGTTGAACAGAGAGCGAACGGACGGCACTTTGATCTCACGCGGGCTTATACTTCGGCTACTAATAAGGGGGCTGGGCTTTGACAGATCAAGACTGGGGCTTCGTTTAGCCGCCTATGTAGTATAAAACTCTGAATTCGACGTTGAATAGAATAGCCATAGTGAGTTCATCACCAGTGGCATAAGCAGAGGAGGCATATGCGGTGGGGAGAAAGGAAATTTACCTCACTTCTTAGGAGCCAATTCCAGTTAAATCCGCAACAAAACCAGCACCGGAACCCGTTGCTTTCGTGGGATCAACTGCTCGTTTTCGATATAGAACTGGATAATCAAAAACTGCCTTTGCTTCTATCTCTACTTCTGGAAGGGGCTCGATCTCTAAATGGATCTGCTATAGCGACTTTCGATATGCTTGGGACTCCGCCTCTAATGGATTTGGAATCGAGCGAGATGATATGCTGAAACGGGTACTAGCTTAAACCGCCATAGAACGAAGCTTAGCCGTCGCCCATATGCTAGAGATTATGTTGGGTCCGTCCCGAGATGCTCACTACGACCTGGCTTCGGGGCCTTTCCCTCTCGTTAGCTTAGCTTGGCTTTAGTTAGATATTAGATAAATCCCATGTGACTCCTAGTATTTTTTGTTTGTTGTAATTTGGTCAAGTAACAAGTGTCAGCAATCCGTATAGTGCTATTCCTAGTACTTTGACTTGAGTCCCATAGCTACATAGCGGTTCTCATTCTCACTATGGCACTTTCTCTTCTTTCAGTTATTATCATTCCCTATACTACATCATAGTCAGGACTGCTCTGGAACGGAGCAACTAGAAAGATAAGGAAGCAGCAGATGCACGAATGGAAGATGCAAGAGTAGGCTTTGAATTTCATTCGAATATAGTGGCAAAATGAATAGAATAAACGAGCTTTTAGCTCGAGAAGGCATCTTTGGATCGTTGAACTTTCACGCTCATATAGCGAGAAACTATTCCAATTTCTAAAAAGAGCTCAGTAAATGAATGGTCGAGCAAGTGGCTGATGACAAGAATACATACCAGCGCGATTTCTATCCAGTGTTTGTTCCAGCCCAGGAGGGGGTACACCAAAGACAATCCAACCAAAGAACAAGGGCACGCCTTCGCGGCTTTATCTGCCGTTACACGAGTACTTATTCATATTCGAGGAAGGCATGCCACACTAGGAACAGTTTGTGGATAAGAAGTATTGTCAACTAGAGGGAAAGCTCTATCAACTCCTTATCCCACTCATGACACTCTTGACCTGGAAAATCCCCCCTTGGAATACCTTATAGAGCTGGGCAGGCAATCGGTTTGATTATCAGCTGCTCCCCGCCCACAGCTCATGCCATTCCCTGAGGGTTGTCGTAGTACTTCTTTCCTATGGAGAGCGGAGTACTCAACTAAGATTAATAAGGTTTCATACCGGAAAATCCTCATAGCATAGTAAGTAGAACTACCTCTCCCGTGGTAAGGCAACGGGTTTTGGTCCCGCTATTCGGAGGTTCGAATCCTTCTGTCCCAGAGCATACTTATTCTATATATCAAAATCAAGAAAGTCTCATCCCTTGCGTATTCAAAAATAAATGAAAGTCGATTTCCATTCTTATTCTATTTCTAGTTATCGCTCTGTGGGAACAGACTTTTTGCGATTCGTAGCATCTGAGATGAGAAGGTAGACCTTGGTCCTCTTATTCAAAAGGAATTGAGAGACATATTCTATTTTCCGGGCTTTTTCACTCCTCAATCATTGTAGTGGGAATACCCGTTATGAGTAGTAAGGACTTTTCCGGGTATTTACTCTATGGGATGTCGGGTCGTCGCCGGGTCTTTCGAGATGCGAAGAATAGCGGAGAGAAAAGGTCGTCCCTTTACTCTATTCCTGACGTTAGGACGGATACTGAACTAGTTGGAGGCCTTACGAGGGCTAATCTACTACTTGACTCACGAGTTGCTCAATGAATCTGTTGATTCGGAATCACGGGATCGGTAGATGTCATATAACTTGATTACTTATAAAATTATTATGCTATCGTTCCTGCTGGCTATCGAGAATCAAAAATATGAATAATAGAAGTGCCGGTCAGCTAGTTCAGTAACATTGGTATAATCGATTTGGGATCTTAGCAGCTGCCCTTATTCCTCCATTTGCTACTGGGTAATTAATACTGAATTCCTTCCCCGGACTTCTTCCTTCTAGGCCCCCAACCTTGAGCAATCGCATCCAACCAGTAAAGACGGAATTGACTGCTTACCCGCCCGCCCTTGGGGAGGTGAGGGACCCGGCATGCTTGAGTGTTATGGAAGTTATAGATTCTCCACTAGATTTTCTAAGGCTTTCGTTTTGTTCGTTCGTTCCTTAATGGCCTACTCGTGACGACGCCTCCCGTTCTTTCCTCTCTTCGATATTGGAACTTCTAGTCCAGAGAAGACGAAGAGCATTCTGATAGAACCTGAGGATCAATTAGTATTATCATCGATATCTAATGTTCTAAAAAGAAAGTTAAGCAAAGTAATGTCAAAACAATCATTCGCGTATAGGGATGATGTTAATTGGAATCATTTACTTCAAGAGATAGTAGCATGGGGGAAAACGAAATGCGTTATTTACTTTGAATATGAGTTTGATACGAGCAGTATATCGGATCAAGAGTTCGTAAAAGTGGTTGATAACCTAATTAGGAAGGACGAAGGTCAAGAGTCAATAATCAAAATCTTAAATGATATATGTAGAGTCACAACCCTAACGGATGGACCAAGAAATGATATCATTTCAATACCTGATGCTGTAAGCATAATCGATGTCCCCTTTATAGGATCTATTATAAAAAAGAGTTATTTGGACATAGTGGATCGTCAGTTTGAGGAGTGCAAATTAGCGCACGTTAGGTATATGGGGTTTGGGTTTCTAAACGTTCCACCCGAAAAAGTATCAAGGAGGGGCCGGGATGAATTCTTTAGTATCTTAGGTTGTACCGATTTGGAGTATGATTGGTTTTGTTTAGAACCAGGTTCACAATTTGAATGCTTTGATTCTCTAATCAAATTATTGAGAACTGGTGGTATTCAGGTTAAGCATAAAAAAGGAATATAATTACATGCTTGCAAAGGAACAAAGTAGCTTGACCAAAGGGAAAGTAAGAGATTTTTATTTCTTTTTTTGTACGCGAAGATTGAATGTTGATACCCCCCAAAAAGAGCATTCTGTGGTATCAAACCAAATCAAAATCAAAAAAACGACTATACTTGGGTCTTTTCTCAGAAGCCATGCTGGCTGTATAACTCATTATGGTTGGCAAATTCCGATGGCTTCCCCTGTAATGAAAATGATGAGTGAGTACTATTCGTGGTGTGTTAGCTTTTGGCTTAGGAATCGATGTTTCGAGAGATCTCCGTTACTATTGAAGTGTCCCACCTCGTTCTATCCAGCGCCCCTATGGTACTTATCTTTTAGTGCTGTATCCATCAGCCTAAAATATATCATATGGAGAAAATACTTACCATTATTAGGTAGGATTTTTTCTTATTATTATATTATAAAAGGAACCTACTTGGAAATCGTTAAGAGGAATCCGATCGTTCGTAATCCGTATATGGTCCTAATCATAGATGAAAGGGGCTTAAAGAATATGAATATGGATGAAACCAATATTGTAAGGAGAAAAGGAGTTAAAGATGTAAATGATTTCTGTGATAGGGTCAATTTTTCGATTTGTATCGGCTTCAAGGTGTGGTATGTTTTAATGCCGGCGGTGCTCTTATCCTCCACGAGCTACGCTGATTATGATGTTCTATTGAATCCTGAGAATGTTCAGGCGTTAGGGAGAATAGCTCATGGATGGGTAGATCAGGTAAATCAAATGATTCGGGATGCTTTTATGAGTACGGGACAAGGGATTTCAATTTCAATAATGGATGGTGTGGGAGCTGAACAACCAGTAATTCACTCGGCGGAGCACAAGCAAAAAATAAGAGTCCCCAGTACTTTTGATCCTCTCTTAATAAATGAAGCTGAGAACCATCAAAGGGTACTGAAGCGACTAGTTTTATCATGCCTTGCAGCCTGTGTCTTGACCACTACTACGTATGCGGGGTTAATGTGTAGTATACCGTTAGATATGTTAGTGTGAGAGAGTCTGGAATTACAGGGGATCTATTATAGTTATTTGGTAATACTCCTTTGTGAACAGTTGCTGGAATTACAGGTGAAATGACCTTTCTAGGTATTTGGTAATACTCCTAACTTGGTTCACCCTCCTCCAGGAATAAAAAGGGGGCCTGATGTCATATACGTATAGAAGAGAAAGACCCCTGGGTGGATTGAGAGTTTCGATCCCTTGAGAGTTAGAGAACTGGAAAGTCATAAAATAGTTCTGAGAAGACTCGTTATAGCCTGTATCGCTGTTTGCTTATTGAGCAGCGTTTCCTACGCGACAGTCTGCGGTACGGAGCTATGTCATCAATTTTATGATGGTGTACTCAGTGAATAAACAGGAAGAGGTTATCAGGCTGCTTGGCAGAGCTGGAAGAGGTTATCAGGCTGAGCTGGAAGAGGTGTCCTAGTTAAGAGTGTAGCCTACAGATACTAAGAACCTAACAGAAACGAAGAACGTCTAAACTCTAAAATGAAAGCTATGATTCCATTATTTTTGAAATTCACATCGGGTTCCCCGGAAATAAGAGGGTTACTTCCTGGCCAAGAATGCTTCACCCTTATGGTGAACAATAAAATGTACAAAAGCGGTTATCCTTTTTATTTAAAAAAAGAACAAACTAGTGCAAGCAGCAGTGAACCTGGCGGAAGCAACACTTCGGCACGGGAGGAAACCCACACCTACACCACAGGACCTTGGCGACCTTTCAAAGTCAATCCAAGTGATCTTAACATAGGGGAAGGGCAAAGAAAGATACTTCGCTTACACGAAAAAAGAATGGGGTTGGCAGATATACTGACCAGCGATAGTCGAATAAAAGACTTCCGTCTTCGCGACGCTGTAGTCTATTCGCTTTTGCGTGATATGAGATTTGTGCAGCTACTCTGCCTAATTATAGGATTTTCCTTATGGTGGATTTTTATGCCACAAGAAGTGCTTAGTCACCCAGGCGTTCTAACTTCTCCAGACATAGGCCTAATAGTAAAGGTAGCACGGGATACTTTTCAGAACCAGGTATGCAGTGTGCATCAAACACCAAGTCCATGTGATTGTGGTGAGGTATTAAATAAGGGAGCGAGGCTCTTATTGGAGACCCAAGATAGCTTTGACCCAATGGGATTAAAGCCTAATCTATATAAAGTCTCACTATCAGTATTCGTAGGAGCTATCGTCTTAAGCCTAGCACTCGCTGAATCCATTTGTCATTATGGCTTCAGGTATGAATAGGGGAATGGCGATTTGCCCATAACATAAAGCCTTCCTTCCGCTATTAGGTATGGCCCAGAGGTTGATGTTGCTTGATGAAAGAAAAAGAAACTTGTGTACACATCGGTGCTCTCGATCATTACTTAAGTAAATACTGAAGTGAATGCAAGTTGTAAAGTTGAAGAGGAAGGCTTCGGGATTAAGACGGATCTGGTAATGCTCTTACGCTTTGCCCTTTTCCTCTTCTTAATTGCCGATCGTGCACCGATACAAGAGAAAGATCCTTACCACTCATCAATTAACGGGGGAAGAGAACCTTCTGTCTTGCTTAAGAAGACCTAGGACGAGAATTACTCACTGCACACTTTCGATATATACATCTCGATGAAACAAAACAAAACAATAGAAAAAGATGTAGGGGAAGGACAGCTCACAGACAGGAGCGAAGGTAGGGAGATCTGTACTCTACTTGAAGAAAGCGATATTCGCTATTGATAGTAGCGACTCCATACTAGCTTTGCTTTTGAAGAGGGCTCATATTAGATAAAAGAGGTTAGAAAGCTATTCCTACAACGAAAGGACTCCTTTCTTTCAGCTAAAAGATGGCTGATATCTTGTCATAGTCAGTTCGAGAACCACTCGGGAGCTTAGAGACTTTACTTTATATTATATTAGCATTTTGGTACCTCAATCTCAAGGGGTCAGTCTCGATACCTCTTTAGTTGACGAACGAATATTCTCGATTTTGGCTTGACTTGGTAGGCGCTGCCTACTCACTCGGGCTTTGCCTTTGCCCTTGTTGTCAACATTTGCTTTGGATGTTGATGCTTCATGATCGTTCTTCCCACTGAACTTTCTTTGAAGTCCATTAAAAAATCTGCTGCCCTGATAGCTGAAACGAGGTCATTCACTTTCTCCCTCCTAAGTTCGTTCTGAGCCCACAACTGCAATCCCGCCATAAAGTTGTAAAGCTTATCTTCCTCACTTATACCATTTCGAGCATCAGAGATTGGAAGCTCTTCACATACTCTCTAACTGAACTCGTGTGCCTCAAACGCCTTAAGAAGTCTCTTGTTAGCCATTGGACATTACAAGACAAAAATTCTCAGCTCTTGTTTCATCTCTGGCCAATCGGTGATAGGTTGGCGTGAAGAATCCTCAACTCTGGTTCTCCACCATAGTTTTATATCACCCACAAGATACATGGAAGTAATGCTAACTTTATCCGCTTCTGGTATATGCGCCACTCTGAAATACTGTTAGACATCGAACACGAAGTTCTCTACTTCATGTTCACCAATAAATGCACCATTGAATGAAGGCCTTAGGCTCAGGGTTCCAAACCTCTGGTCTCCCCCTGCGCTCTCAAACCTGTCGAGAGAATTTTTAATAACTCATTCAAAAAATAGTAAGTTTTTTTCGGAGAAGAAAGAAAGGATCGTAGGGTTGGTTGGCCAGTGTAGGCTTGCTCCTGCCCCACAAGCCGTCGCTCGAACGAATCAAAGAATTTCTCAGTTCGCCGGGAAGCAGAATTACATATAGTCAGCGAAGGGAGACATATTTGAAACCTACCATTTGGGCTTAGTTCCCGAGTCTAGTTCTCAGGGAGAAAAGAGAGGCATTCCTTTCAAGTTTTGGTGCCGCTAGCATCACATCAATAGAGTAACGGGAATATGAGCCAGGGCACCCACTAGGCATCTCGCTCGGAAAGAATTCCCTAACTCTATTTGTCTCTGGGAGGAACAGAGAAAAACCTGACTTCAACCTCCCGCCCACCTATGCCACAAAAGAATAAGTGGGAGTTTATTTTGATGAGACTAAATGGTCGAAGCCTGAAATGCTAATGATTGATCAAGTCGATAATGGCCTAAAGCCAGTTAGACCACGAATGAGTCTGCTTCCCCTCATTGATTGGGCCTCTTGATCTCGCTATCATTGAATCAGTCATTCATGCGATGATGCAATTGAATTAGCGATTGCTGCTACTCGGTCTTGATCTGCTACGGAAAAAACTGTACATTGGACTGGTAATTCAAAACCTTATGCTAGCTCTGCTTCTGCTTCCGCAGGGCAAACTGCCGAATCCTTTGTCTCTCGCGATGTCACATTCATTTAGACTCTTCCATATTACTCTCCATCTTCCTTCTCACCGGCTCCATCGACATCCGCTCCTTTTCCTTTTTATTCTAAGTAGGCCGGGTTTGAGAGTCAGCCAGTACCACGGGATAGAGAATTGAATAAATAGAGTCCGGTGCTAGTAAGCTATTCTCTCGTTCTAGCATAAGTCAGTCCCCCGCTCTCAAGGGAAGTTCAAAGCAAGGTTTAAGACGTCATTCTCTGAATTCCCTGGGGATATAGTAAGTAAGTTTATATTAAGCCAGCCTGCTGATCCCTAGATCTAGAGAAAGAGGTAGGGTTGGCAAAGTTCCTTCTGGATTAGCTGGTGAAAGAGTGGATTAGAGGTTTGAGCGTGGAATTACTTCTATTATATTATAATAGAACGAGCACGAGGGTTACTTACTAACCTGGGATTGGAGGGTTAGCTAAAGGGAATTACTTACTCTAGAAAGAGTGAACTGCCTTACCTTACGAGGGGTAGTGGATAAAAGCACTTTCTGCCCCTATACACATATCTCCAACTCGGCAAGCTCATCTTCCCGAGGTAGAGTGGAATACACGAGCACTTCAACATGCTTGCCTGAGACCATTCACCAGGTGATCCCTAGGTTGCAGCAGGGCAGTCCTGATTGAACTAAATAGTTGCTTAGCGAAACTCGTGACATGGTTTATTTATCAATGAACTGTGTATCAACGTTGTGCCTTCCTTGGCTAAATCCGAGGGATATTATACCACTTTGCTGAGAAAGGCTGTCCCCGCTTACTTACGACCGTACCTAATCGATCTTGTCAAATTTGGTTGGTGTTCCGCCTGTCATTGGAATATGAATAAAGTGGTACAACGAATGGTGGTTTTGAGTCATCAACAAATCCACTAGAAGCATCAGTTCAAATGGAGATGGAAAGTCGTGAGGCTCACACCAGTCCATTCAGGTTTTTAGTCAGCTCAGTAGGTCTCTCGTAGAGGAATGCCAGTAGGGATCGATTGAATAGGAAGAAGTGCGCCAGTAGGAAGATATTAATCTTAATAGGAGGAAGTGGGGGCTTTCTTTGTATGGAATATTCGATTCTATATTCTATATTTAGGAGTAAGATCAAAAGAATCTTAATTAATAAGATTGAATTTATCTTTGACCTTGAATTCCGTTCTGTAGGGAAGTTATTCCAGACAAGCAAATCAGGGAAGAAAACCCGGCACGCCGTAGGTAGTCATTCCGTTCCTTCTCTTCTAGTGACTTTTTTGCCTTTCTCGAATCCAATAGGATATCGATCGGCCTTAGAAAGCGGTAAAGATCTCAATCTAACCTCGTTTGGAGAGTAATTGCTTGTTAATGCAGTAAGCAGTTCGTTCGACTCGCTTGTGAATGCGATGCGGTCGGTCAGTCTTTCCGCTTTTAAGCTAATGGTTGCATACTTCCTCCGTTCAGACAGCACGGAGAAGAGGAAGGCTGAGTGAAGTCGTCACAAGGTAGCCGTACGTACAGTACGAGTTCTGGAGGAGTGCAAGCATTCGACTTCAGTTCCCAATAGAAATCCGGAGGGGACTCTCGGGCGAAAGGCCCAAACGGCACCTTGTTAGCAGTCCTATCCTCAGTGAACGTTGTTAGCTGTAGTTACCGCTTTCGAGTTGTAGTAGTTACAGCTATGGTTGTAGTAGTTACGGCTATGAATGGCTCCATCAATCATAGAAAAAGTCGATGTTGAAGAACCACCAAGATGGGAACATCTTTAGAAAGCCCGTTTTGTGTTCAGTGAAAGAAAGCGAGACTGTAGGCTGGAATCTCCTCAACGAGCTGGAGTAGCGAACGGGAACAACGGCCCTAGTGATTCAATCTCTTTACGGGACTCCTCTATTGGTTAGGAAAGTGAGATAGTGAGGAAAGCGACGAAGCCTTCGGTAATACCCCTCTCTGTGCTGTCTTCCCCTCTAAGGAAAGGAATATGCTTTCTAGGTAAGTGCGTATCAATAGAGTGTGTAAGCCGAAGTAGCTGGTTCAGGCTAACCTGCTTGTTATAGGGTAGCCAACAAGTATGCAAGACTCTTTCCGGACCTAGGATTGTCTTTCGGTTTGAAATCGATTAGAAAATGTAGTTGTTGCTCGCCTGATAGTAAGTCGCTCGCTTCATTAATTTACATAGATAAGAAAAAGATCTCGCTGTGAGATGACACGCCCAAACAAAAAGTCCCATGTCTTTGGTTCCAATCAGGTCCACGCACATTTTTATATTTCTGTCTAAGGGATAAGAAAAGTCTTTCTTCAAAACGAAGAAAGCAGAAAAACACAAAATCGCTATCGCTATGGTCTTTATTCGTATGGTTTGCCGATTGGTTTTTTCTACATTTTGGTGGAATTTTCTAATGACTTGTATCTGTGCGACACCCATGTTAGCTTTTCTTTCTTATTTGATCGATTTTATTTTGAATTTGATGGATGAAAGTCCTCTTTCCGTTGGAGGCGGCGGAAGCGATGCCGGCCCTTCGAGACGAGCCCTCGATCTCAACGTCACCCCATCGCCGGAGCCCGGGCCGGAGCCCGCGCCGGAGCCTGCCCCTCCTGCACCACTTTCGGCGGAGGCAGAAGAGGCCCTTCGAACGAAGAGGGAGCGGGTAAAGGATGAGCTGCGTTCACTCCTTCAGATCGGCTATGGCAGCAGGGCCCGACCTTATCAAAAGGCCGAGGATCTAATCAAGTGGATAGGCATTGATGCTGAGAGGGATTCTCGTGCCAACCATAGGAAGAAGAACTCGGTTACTCATCTTGGATCGGATTGGATCAATAGCTTTGTGCTGATCTATGAACGACCCTTCTATTTGATATTTGATTTCTACTTCTTCAAGTCTCCATCATCCCGATCTCTCTTTCCGGGTTTGCCTGTCCAAAGAAAACAGAACCTCTTCTAGTTCAAGGTCGGAATCCTCAAACCAATCAAAATCTGATTTCTAGTTCACTATTCTTATGATAAGCAGTTATGTCTCATTCATGTGATGAGAAGAATTCAAATTAGCAAATTGAACATCTACGGCAGATTCTGTGCCCCAAATCACTTATGAAACTAAGCGGGCGGGGAAGGCTCTCCCATTGAACAAAGGGGATCCGTAGGGCGGACTCACTCACATACTGGATAGGTGGCTCGGAATTCGAGTGCTAGTTCCGTTCCCTCGGGGAAGAGAAAGCACGAATCTATTACAATCTTAGTATAGAAGAGAGGAATAATAAAAACGTTGGTTCTTCGTTCCGTCCTTGACCTATGATCAATGGCTTAATCCATCCACTGGACCACCTGGAATTCTTAATTCAACCTTTACCTGAAAAAGGAAATTGGATTTTCTTATGAAATCTTCTTTTCTTAGCTTAGATTAAGATCATCAGACCGGTAAGTTCAATCAAATTAAGAAGGAATGAATTTCTTTTGTGATTCCTTCTTTCGCTTAGCTACACCGGCTTACAGATGCCCATGTCCTTCATGGATCTAGGAGTTCATACGAATAATGGCTAGCGGGATTCCGCATTCAATCGGAGTTGCCTTAGTTGGTTTCCGAAGGGAAGGCACTCAAGACTCTATATAGTAGTTTATGCCCTTATTTGGCTTCAAGAAGCATTAGAATCCCTTATTTCACTTACAGGGCAATCAAGGACAAGGAATGAAGCTACTCACTATTGATCGACGAAGTGAGGTTTGTTCTTTGGCTTTACCACTAACTGAAAGGTAAGACTCCTTAATTGAATGAATGACAATAATCTGTTGAGCTTGGGTTTGGTGTCGCCCCGGTTGTGTAGTTGATGAGCTCCCGAACTAGTGAATTGAATGGAATGATTCCTCTCCCTTGGTTGCCTTCACTGCCTGGAGAAGGCAAAACCCATACCTTTCGAGTCGGGGATGTTAGAAAGTGAGAAATGAATTGCTGCAGTAGCAAGGGTTATTAGCACTTTAGGAAGGGAAAAACAAGAGTTCGTGATTAACGGGGCTAACGGTTAAGAATGCCATCAGAGTCCTCTATCTTTCAATCTCGTATAAAAGAGATAAGACAGAGGTTTTCCAAGGAGTTAGGAAGCCAAGATCTTTGATTCCATATCACGATCTAAAAGAGCAAATGTAGTTGCTGAGCTTTTCCGTAGTTCGAGTTATAGGGGATACTCCTCCCCTCAGGGGCTAACCTATCTTCTTAAGGTTCCTCTACATTCTTTTTCTTAGCGGTCTGAAAGAGGAGTGAGGTTGCTTGCTAGGGTTACTCACGTCTCAGAAGGAGGAAGTGGCAATCCGTCTTTTAGAATGTAGCTGTTGCTGGGCGAACCCATTACTAAAGGAAGAAGGCTTTCGGAGTTATTGTCCTTGGCTTAATAGCCTAATTACCCATATAATATATATAATATATATAATATAGGGGACTCCCCGGCAAGCGAAATCCTCATCTGCGGATTCTCGAAGAGGCATAGAGTCCTTCGTTCGAAGAGAGACTGGTGCCTTATCCTATAATACCCGGGTCTTGTTAAAGGCCAATCGCTCTTAGTTTGACCTTTCAAGGTGTAGTGAAGATCTTTGCCAGCGGTCCCGAGCGTAGCTAAGAAGGGCATCAGTCTCAGTAGTTGCAGTCAGCGCTTTCGCCCCTGTATAAAGAATATCAGGGTTTTTTCCAGATAGAATTCCTACGACATAAACTGTCGAATCTAAAGCGCTGCGCCCCTCACTCAGTCTTAGACTTAGAAGGCGCAAATTGAATTGGTGCAAGAGGTAGTCAGATAGGGTTGTTATCGCTCTTGGGAAGTTAGGGGTTTGGGAGTTGTTCCTTGTTCTTAATAGTAGGTTTTCGTGCCAGTCCAATAAGATCAGGAAGAAGTGTGAATCGGCGGAGCTCCGAGTGTTCTAGGAGTAGTAGGGGCGCATCTAAATATGTTACTGCCCGTATGAGTACATCTTTGATTGCCCCCTATTGGCGAGTGTTGGATATTTGATCCTACCGAAGCTACTTAGTTGTTGAGTAGCCAATGAGCTGAGCTCTGGGTCGAAGCTGCTAGACTAGAGGATGTCCTCTATCTCATAAGAGGAAAAAAATCGGTCATAAAATCGTAGTGGCGCAATCCTGACTTTCGGCCTTCCCGGTTGAAGGGCAAAGACAAGTTTCTTTCACCGCGATTACTGGATTTCCCGGTTCTACATAAGCCTAGTATAATAACTTATGGTCAAACCCCAATCCCAGAATAAGCATCGTGACTTGATGCCTTTATTGACCGGCTTGGGAAAAGACCTTCCCCGCTCAAGGTCTTCCTAATGTGAGAAGGTGGAAATGGAATTGATGTGGTGGTTTCTATTTAATATAAGCCAATTGAAGCAACCGCTGCTGTTTAGAGATAATCTAATTGAATCGGATTTTCTTCACATGGAAGTTGTGGAAGGATGGGAATTTGCGAATGCTAGTAGAGTACCCATGGAACAAGATTCCCAAAGGCCCCTAAAGAGAGAGACGAGTGCGTTCAAGCGGCTAAAGCCCGTCTCCCGGGTTGAGGAGGAAGGCGAAGGGGCATCCGAGACAGTTTTCACCTAATTGAATTGAACCGCTAGAGACTTCCTTGGGCGAGTAGCACTCGCGGATAAGAAGGCTTGAGTAGTGTCGATTTTCACTACTCTAAGTCATTTCTATAGTTAAGTGCTTTGGTGTCGCCCTTGCTTAATTAAAGGCTATTCGCCCGAAGATACGTGTTTGGACTATTCGTATCTACCAGAGTGGATTAGCTGTGGTAGTAAGACGTTGTAAAGAGAAAAAGGGGGTCCCTGTCTGACTTCTTTTCTTTCTCCGGATTCTGATCTCTCCTCACCGGATGAGCGAATGATGGCAACAGAGGTAGAAGTGGTTTATTATCCAATAGCAGGTATAGCTCATCTCTTCACTCATTCTTGATGCCAACTCTCAGTCCCGGCTGGTAAGCCAGCTCAACACTATAGATATCCCTTGGCTGCTCCAACAACAACGTATGGATGATCCGATCCGATGGCGGCTCAAGTTCTGGCTTCACCACCTTATTCCGGCTTCACCTTCTGCCGGTCCAGCTCCGGCTTCATGCTGCTTTGGAAGCTAATTACCTGAAGATAGTTAGCTCATTTCCTTTAGATAGTCCGTCCGCACCCTCTCTTTGATTGTTAGAGTAAGCCTAGTTTCTCTCATTCTCATCTGAGTCGCTCGCTTCGCTTCGGAGGGAGGGAAAACACCTGGCTTAAACCCGACCTTTAGGGAGGCCTATATGAATGAGGCTAAATGCAGGAGCTTACTCTCTCTCTTTCTTTATGGTTTAGAGAGTGCGCGCATACTCTATCTTTTTAGACTGCTTTTGCGCATTTCCTATTGTGAGTAGTGATTCATTTCCTGCAATATAGTTTGCTCCTTACCTTGTTAGAGTTGAAGCTGCGAGCTCGGCCTAAGTCTGTAAGCTCTCCAGAACTAAGTGCGTTCTCTCTCCCCCTAAGGGTCGTTTCGCTCTATCGACCTAAGAGAAATCAAGATCTAAGGCGAGTTCAGTTCCTCCAAAACCATAGCGAGTAGTTCAGTTCGTTCCTCTCTCCCCCTAAGGGTCGCTTCTCGCTCTATCGACCTAAGAAGTTAGTGCTTTAGAGAGAGTTATGAGAAAACTTCTCATCTCAAGACCTATAAGTATAAGCATAGTTCTCCATTCTCCATTAGTTAGTCGCGTCGCTTCGTTTTATCTTCGCTCTCAAGAGCTTTCTGTCCGGCTTCGCCCCTTCCCTTGCTTACCACTGCTCAACTAGGGAAGCGTCCCCGGCATTGGTTACATACAGATCCAGTCGATTATATAAGATATAAGCTTTGTTGATCCCCTCCTGGTCACGCTACGACGAAAGAGTGATTGTGGGGTCAGTCCTTTAGCGCTGAAAAGCTGTACCGGCCCTTCTCCCTGGCTTTTAAGATTTTGAAGTCATCGTGGATGGCACGAGTTGAGGAGTAGAGTAGGGTAGACGTTGAAGGCTCTCTTTCGTATCGGAAGTAGTAGCCTTGCAACGCTTGGTTGTTTGGAGTGAGACGTTAGTACCTTCTTTAGCTGCTCCTCTCTTTTTCGGATGGATATGACATTCTGTGTTTCCCTCTTTAGCCGAGCATGGATCTATGAATCGTAAGCTAACCACCGAGTGCCTGGGCTAAGGCCTTTAAGCAAAAGGGTTAGCGCTCCAAGGTTGGGTTGCCCTGTTGTCCAATTGGTACACCTTTCCTTACCCACCTGCCCTCTCCCTTGTTTGGCCCGTCGAGTTACTACGACCAGCACACTACAAATGAAGCTAAAGCTTTGATCGCCAGAGATAAAGCAAAAACGATCCAAGACATCCAGGCAAGGGCGAAGTAACTATGGAAGGGGGATCATAAGAAGCTGAGCCATATCTTTTGGGCGCAACAACCAAAGGCAGGGGTTTTTACGAAGAGAAAGAAGATTCTGATGAAGAATAAGAAGTCAAAGGCTGGTTCCTAAGCTGCCCATAAATGGTTTTTGGTGGAGCATGCCTAGGGCAGAGGGGTCCAACCATTAAGAGAAGAGGGGCTACCAGCTGAGAGAAGTGGCTAGATTCGTTACAGAGGCCAAGCCCACTGCGGGACCCGATCCGACCCCAGAACCTAACCGCACCTCAGAGATAGAGGGAAGATCCATGTCACACTGGTAATCAGCCGCCACTAACTAGTTACCTTGAAAGCGGACGATTCTCTCTTCTTTGTCTAGTTCGTGAGAAGGATTTGCTGCTTTCTTAAATGCTTACGAAAAGCCTAAACCTTGCTTGAAGAAGTAGGAGTCGCCATCATGAATGGATTTCAGTTATAGCAATGACTCTTGCTATCAAGAAGAGGAAGAGAGGAGATCGAAATCGGAGGGAAGAAGAGAAGGGTTAGGTCAATCAGTTGACTTCCTTACTAAGCTTTCAACTAAGCTTTCAGGAAAGTAAGGACTATGCTTATAATCTACTAATCGGTAAGCATTCCTCCTGTTATCTATCTTTCTCGGGATTTTTTTCTTTTACCTTAGGAATGACAAATTCATGCTTCCGTTCTCAATCTGTTAGGGGGGGCGGATCTGGGCCCCTCTCTTTCACATCAATCAACCCTATCGCTCAACTTGATAAGCGCTACTAGCATGGTAATCCCGGTCGATTATCTGGTTTATGATCTGTAGTTCACACCTCGCCCCCTGATCATTCTAGTCCCTCTGCTACAAAAGAACGATTGTCTCTTACTCAACGTAATTCGTATTCAGACTTGAACTATTTGATTCAACAGAAACTAGAAAGATTTCCTCGATACCGTGCATCCCCCATCCCGATCCATAGCTAGCAACTTTCGGTCCATCTCCAGCAAGCTTCCTTCGGTTCCCTCCCACACAAGCAGCTTTCCAGCTTTCTAGGCCTTGATTTACTTACTCTTCTTTATTTAACATTTAACTAAGGCATTACGTCCGTAGGTTCGCCCATCCGTAGTCCGCTTTCACCTCCACCCCTTATTAAGATAAAAGAGATCAAAGCAGATATGGCAGCCTCAGAAGTACAGAAGTATATTAAGGATGCCTCATTTAATTAAAGGGAGTTGCCGAGTCGGGAAGTTGGTCAGTTCCAAAACCTATGTCCCAGTAAAAAGATAGTTCGATAGGCCCCTATATGTCACGGGCACAAGTGATCAAGTTCATAAGGAGAAGAACGAAGCCGAAAGAAAGAACAGAAAGGACGCCTACGCCCCGAGGGCACTACTCAACTCAGGTTTTTTCCTCTCTATAGGCCATACAATAGAGAAATAGATAGGATAGTATATATATAGGGAATAGAGAGAGGAAGAGCATAGGACTAGGAAAGTAATTAACTTAATTAATGTTTGGACTAAACTAAACACGAGGATTTCTTAAGGGTGGTTTCGGATGGGATACTCAGGTTAGGGGGAATCCTATGTTCATTGTTGTGCAGAAACTCAAAGCGGTTAAGGCTGCTCTGAAGAAGTGGAACACACAGGTCTTTGGTAGAACCAATGAGAGGGTGATTCGAGCCAGAGAACAGAGCTGCACCTCGTACAATCGACGTTTGTCCAGCAATCCCTCATATAGCTTCTGCTGAGAAATTATGGGCGCTTGCTAAAGCGTTAGACGATGATTAATCGCTGGCTAGACAGAAATCGCGTGCAATTTGGCTCAAGGAGGGTGATCAGAACTCTCGATTTTTTCATGCTGCAGGCGAGAAGATCCATTTTGAGGGAGTGGAGATCACAGGCTTAAATCAGATTAAAGCTCATGCTGTAAACCATTTCGAGTACTTGCTTGGCTCGGCTAACCTGGTCACTACTGCATCTCCTATTCGAGTTGGCAATCGGCTCAATGCGGCTCAACAGATCTCCTTGAATTCTAATATCACTGCTGAAGAGATTGGGGCTGATGTTACCCGAGCATGCCTTAACTTCTTCAGGAGTGGAGTAAGAAGATGCTTAAGCAACTTAACTTTCTTATGCCTTATTCTCATCTCAGAAGGATAACCCTTCCCGAATTGATGACTACAGGCCTATCTCCCTATGATAATGCAATTTATTGTACAAGATTATTGAAAAAAATCCTTGCTAACAGACTTAGAGAGGTCTTGGACTCTCTTGTTGGACCTGATCAGACGACATTTGTTAAGTTAAGGGCAGGAACGTCGATTGAAAATGTTATTTTTCGCGCATGAGCTGGTTCTCTATTTCCATAGAGACAGAAATTCTGCCCAGTTCTGTGCGAAAGTGGACATTCAGAAAGCCTATGACTCAGTGTCTTGGGATATGGTGATTGGGGTCCTTCGAGAGATGCATTTTCCTGAGAGGTGGTTGTAATGGATTACTGCTTGCATCTCTACTCCCTCCTTTGAAATCTTGATTAATGGCTCACCCTCAGAATTTTTCAAGGCTAATTAGGTGGCAGAGCCATACCTTTTTACTTTGCTTTGTCGTAGCCGGGCCTAGAGGTGCCTGCCCTCTTCTCCCTTTTCTTATTGTCTGTCTTGACCTACCCACCGCCCTTGTCTTAACACGATGCTCCTACTTGACTTCCCTTCCTCTCAATTCAAAGTTGATTCCCAATACATCTACGATCAATTCAATTAAGCGAATCTTCTCACTCCCCTGTCTACTAAGAAAGAGAAGTTAGTGAGAAGGGAGTCCCTTACAACATTAGGAAAACAATTCAATCCCACGGTAGAAGAGAACAAGAAAAGCTCGTACCAACGAAGAATTCCTCGTCCCTTGGATACGTAGATTCACTAGTGACCTTAGCTTGGTTCAACAAGTCAGGTGTAGATTTGATAGTGACAGAAGCAAGGGCAGCATCTTAACCAGGTCGAGAGCTTGAAGCAGCTCCAAAAGCATACCTAGGACCAGTAGATATAGTTGCATATCCGGTTCCATTATCCATTAGACTTGGCTTCTTTTCGTTCGGTTCCATACCTTTCAAGAACTAAGAGGTAGCAGTAGTCGCGAGAGAATCATAGGTTGGTACATAAGCATAGGTGGCTGGAGCAGTTCCATATGTAGCATACTTTTTCGTTTGAGACCATATACCGATCGAGACCCGTATCGTCACCCTCGTGATCGATAGCCGGACCCATGCTTCCGGGACCGAGATCCAGCCCCTCCCGGTCTCGGGCACTGACTCACGCGTTTTGTACCTCTACCTCTTCTACCTGTACCTGCTATTTGGTCCCCAAGCGTAGCGCTGGTTGTCAAACTCTTCCACGCCAACTTGCCACTACTAAATGCAGAAGGTCCCCAGACGGGGGGATAAGCAGTGATTAGTGATTCATTGCATATGTGAGGTAGTAGGTCACGTACATTTGTTCCAGATCAATGAATGCGGAACAAATATAGGCGGATTCCCATTCGTTACAGGGGATTCGCTCAAAGCACCGAAGCTTTTTTATTTTGAGTAGCTGAGTTCTTCGTCACCAGCAAGGGCAAAGGCGAAGCCCGGAGAGGTAGCGGCCTTTAATATAATTTGCAATTGACATTGCCAACCACAACCACTTATCGATAAGGGCCCTCCACCCCGGCACCCTTTGTACTAATCGAACCATCTTCAGATCGAGACCGAGTAGGCTCGAAAGCAACGGCATGGACGGGAGGTTACGGGTGACCACCCGCGAGTGAAGGAATAGAGGTAGAGCTCATCTTTTCCGGATGGGGCGCAGGGAAGGGCTGATTGAGAAGATCCGCGGACATCGGCTAGCCTACTCGACTTCTCACTGCCGGTTGATGGCATCGGAGATCGAATCGAATTGGAAGCGAGAGAGGAGTCAACTCGATCAATCAGATGTGGGGAACAGCCGGATTGGGTTGGTAATGAACTTGAGTGGGCGAGGGAAAGGGAACCGGGGGACAGACCTATGCTGCTAGGGAGTTCCCTTCATCAGTGGAAAGATCAAGAATACCTTATGTTATGAATAGTGTCCTCCCTGAAAGACGTTAGTCAACCTTACTTCGATCCTTATGGCTTGACTTCCCTACCGATTAGAAAGGATTTACTATTCCACCTTATAGTTGCAGTACGAGTTTCCCGGTCTATTTAACTAACTGAAGCTAGCCGGGATCGAGAGCTTTCTTATCATATGGCTCTTGGATTGAATAGAGGCTGCTGGACCAAGGCTTAAACTGCCAGGCACGGACGAGCTAGCTGGGCGAGACCCTTCTCTTTTTATTATTTCCATCTATCTCTCTATCATGAATACTTTTGTTTTAGGCATCGTCTAGGTAAACAGTTTAGCTATAAAGATACAACTCTGTAAGCCCCATTTCAGACCTCATCAGTTCACATAATATTGGATTCCTGGTTCGCTATTGGCTCTCCCTTCCTATCAATCTAACTAGAAAGCCCACAGACCTATCAATCGAACTAGAAAGCCCCTACTTTAATATCTTGATACCTTCCCTTTCTCTTTCACTCTAAAATCACTGAATTACAGGGCGTAGAAGCCTTGACAGACGAAACCGCTTTGCTGAAAGTCCCTCGAACTGTCTTTGAATAAGGCTTCGAACCCGACTTCCTACTCTCGTACCTATCGAACGGAGACTGAACTTAGGCACTTGAAGACTGAAGCGTGAAAGCCCCACTTCACTGAAACGAATTCCTCGCTTTGATAAGAAAGATCAGAGTCAGTCACCTTTTCTAATAAATAAGAAGTCCCGTGCCAAGCCCGAAGGCAAAGGCACACAGCGTCCTACCTTTTCTAAGAGGAGGTTGGTTGACTAGACACCATTCCCTTCCTAATGAGATATTGAGCTTGACTTGAGCATTCATTCCTTTCACTGACGTTTACCCGACCGAGCTTAACCGAAAGGCTATCTTGATAGAAGAGCTCCAATAGCCGCCCACTTCTTCCTCACCCTTGGAACCGACCAAGGGGCTTAGCCGACCGAGGTCCTATCCTTCCCTGTAATGAGACGAAGGTAGTTTACTCGCTTATATATATATATAAGCTAGTAAACAACCTTGTTCCGAAGGTAAGTAAGACAGTTGATCTTGGGTAAGATCAACTGCCTTACGCGAGAAACACAGTCAGTCCGTCTCTTGCTCTTAGGAAAAAGACTAAACCAAGGAAGTCCGGCCAGTCTAGGTAAACTGGTATTAGTTCTCTTTCCTTATATATATAATATATATATGCAAGTAAACTACCTTGCGTAGACTCAGTAAAGTACTTTTTACTGATTGGAGGCCTTACGACAATGGTTCACAGACAGACTGCTGAGGCAATATAAATCTTGTTATCCCAATAGTCAATGTTATATTCGTAGATGAGGCTGCAAGAATCATCATCTTCTTTTCGTCATTCTTTGCCTACTCTCTTCTTCTTACCGCTCTGTGTTAGCATCTTTTTTCTATTCGTCTGCATATCATAGTTTCTTTGTAAGAATAGGTTTTTCGGAAGAGAAGAAAGAAGTTGTTAGAATGCCTCTCAGTGATCCAAGAATTGATCCCAGCAAGTGCTACGAGTGCTTCGTACTATAGAGAAAGATGGGCATTTCTCCTTCCCTATTCTTGATATCACAGGCAAATTGATTTGGTTTACGATTCCGCTAACCCTTATGCTCTAACTAGTCTTAAACGAAAGAGAGATCGACTCCTTTCCCTGGAGTACTATACTGAATTTCCTCTGCAGTCTTAGGCGCTTTTGTCAAAAAGTCCTAAGACCGGTAATGCCGCATCCACAGGAATTTACCTTTCAAAGAGCGTTTATCCTGCAGCATCTTAAGTATGCTACAAAGTCAAAGGGCTATGCGCAATCATTCAATAGCAAGCGCCATCAACAGATATGGAAAAAGAGCAAGCCAAGACTTTCACAAGAAAGCTGGACTTGGTGGGTAAAACCTCCCGAAGGTAAGCCATAAAAAGCAAGGGGCTAAGCGGGTATTCACTCCTCCCTTGTCGCTACTACCAGCTCGAGGCCTATTGTCCACGAAGGCTGATCTTGTATCTGCTTCCGGGCCTTCCCTTCCTTAACAAGTAAGCAAGTAAACTACCTTTTAAGGAAGAGATCGAGGTTTTTTTCCTATCTGATCTTTGTAAACACAGGACTCGGAGCCCCCTGCTCAAACAAAAGGGTACGGAATTTTCAATTCCTTTCGGATTTCTTATACTTATAGTGGAGGGGGAGAAGACTCATTTTGCATTCTATATGGGGGGGAGCTATTGTGAAGCCTAGAGAGGCGGAAGCGGCAAATCGCTTCTACCGAGTTCCCCAACAGCAGCTTAGCTTAGTAGCTTAACTCTTTCTACTGGCGTGGCGCTGCTGGATGCTTCTGATCAATAGGAAGAGGAGGAAAAAAAAGCTTATGATGAGCATCTATTTGAGTCGATCATTTCCAAGATCTAATTCCAGTTTTTTCTTATGTAGTGGAAACGCCTTACAATCTGAAGTTTTACGCTTAAGGGAAGAGATGTTCTTGGTGGATGCAGGACTTGGGACCCCCAGAATTTGTATGCAAGATGAGCTTACAGGAGTGCCAATCAACCGAGCCACCAGGTTTGAGAATAAGGTGGGATCCCTGGATCTAGTGGCCGGTGAATCACTGATAAAAAAGCGGATTTTGGAGAGATTATTCATCGATCTAGTGGCCGGTGAATCACTGATCAAAGAGCGAGCAGCCGCCAGGTTTAATGATTTGGTGGGATCCACAGATGTAGTGGCTGGTGAACCGCTTCTTCTTCTTCCACGAAGATTCAGACAAAACCGAGCTTGGATGGAACTGAACAAGATTTGGCGAACGAATACAAAGGTCAAAGGCTTTATTATTGAGAAAGTAAAAGGAGGTTATTCAGTAGCCATCGCAGGTTTCATTACTTTTCTTCCATTCCGTCCTCTTAAAATGAAAAGTAAAAGGAAAAGGATATCGAATGATCGATTCACCATTGAGAGCATTAACCCCAACCCCAAAAGGACGAATATTGTGGTGTTCTAACAGCGGCAGATCAAACAATAACTTGATGAGCGAAATCGAAATAACCCGTATCAGACACTAAGGATTTAGGTAATGAAATAGAAAGCCCTAGCCAGTGATGAACCGATTTATATACTCGCGCATCCCCGATGACAAAATCATCACCGGTATTTGACAAATCTCCTGCCAGGGTAGACCGCATCCGCACTGAGCCACACAAGAATGTGGTGACACAATGAGAATAAGGGCCAGGATGATAGGAAGCCCAAGGGTTGACCGTTGTAAAACGGATAAACTTAAAGTAGCCTTCTGCTGAGTTAGGAGCCCGAAATCTATTTGACTTGTAATCCGGACTCAACCCAGGCGACTACCTTGTTAAACAAAGACTCAATCACTGTCCTCTGGCACTTAAGATAAGAGGAAAGCGGTCAGTTGCAGAAGAGAAATCATAAGATCTTACCTTCATGCAACCCTTCAACCAGCGCAGAGGTTCAGGTTGATCGAAAGTTCCATCTTGTGGGATTTTCCTTAAGATCGACATAGACCAATCATGCGCGGGACGAAGTAGTGCCCGCTTTCATTTAAGGCCTTAGGAATAGCGAATACTCGCACCTTCCCAGCACCTTATTCCTTAAAACCCAGGCGACCAGTCGAATACATTGTCAGTAGATAGTCATCTGGAGGTCTCATACGGAATGCTGACATACAAAACAACTAACTATAAGTCAGCAGACCAGTACGAAAGGCCGCTGATGAAGCGAACCTAGATTCAGTATTATGTTGTAATTGATTTACTGAATACGGGTAAGATCCTCAGAAAGAGGGTCAATCTCTCTGGAAGGAAAGAAATAGCTAAATACTGGAACAATGTATTGCGAAGACCATTCTAACATATCAGTAGAAAAAAGGGCCACGTTCGGATAAACGAAGCCTCCTCATCAGACCAAAAGCGAGGCCTTGCCTTATCCCATAAGGCGACCGAGAATAAGTCCCAGATCATCCTATGGAACGGTGATTTCTCACCCGGCACATAACGATAGGGGACTGATGAAGCAGTCCAAATCGGAAACCATTTCAAACCAGTCGATAGAGGAACCGACTGGAATGAAGGTACATATCTACTGATAAGTGACACAACCTTCGTTCTCAACTCTTCAAGAAGAGAGTCGAAAGAAGCGTTAAGCTCTTGTGTAATCGAGCGAAACTGAGAATTTTGTTTTCTTCTTTACTAATATCAGTTTCGACAACGAAAACACAGACAGATAAAATCTTACGAGTTTATCCGCTTTCTCATCTCTCCTTCTAATGAGGGCGCGATGAAACGAAGGAATGCATCTTGGAAGGCCACACCTAGTCAGAGATATAGGATAAGGCCTATGGGTAGTTACTCTGACAATCCGTATCCCATTTCGGAGTTCACATTGGAAGCATCAGGATCCGGCCGAAGGGTCCGTCGGCTCCGGCAGCATAGTACCTGCGTCTGCTGGAAATAAGCCTTTTTGGTTTTGGGCATACCATCCTGAATCCTGCTTCTGCTCCTGACCTGGGCCAATGCACCACCCAAAACTTTCTGTGATTATCTACGCTATTTTTATTTGATGCTTTTTTGTTGAAATTGAGTTGTTGTAATTTCGATTGTTGACTTGAACATAGGATTCCGAAGGTTAGTTTGTTAGTGGGGGTTTGGGGGGGACCATTTGATTCCTTGAAAGCTGAGTTGGAGGAAGACTCTGGGGCTCCCCAGCAAGATAGGGAAAAACCGCCTTTTCGCCTTTAGATTAGAACCTGACTCGTTAGGATTGAGTATTGGCCAGGGCTCACACTAATGAGCATAGGAAAGGGAATCCAGGGAAATTGTTCGAACCACGGAACCTAATCTTTTTGTGCCCATTCTCCGCGAGAAGCAACGGAAAAAAGGGAACGGGCAAGTCCCAGCCAGTGCCAGTGAGAGTGACAGTCTGAGTTTACAGCGTTCTAGTTCTAGTACCTGCTAAAGTTCACAACTAGTTCTGGAGCTAGGGAAAGAGAAAGCTCTGCCTCAAGCCTCCAGCAGTCAAAGAATGAAGTGAAGACAATGTCAAATGTCAGTGGTAATCATCCCTATAATATGGGGAAGCTTTGGTAGCAATCCAAGCAAGAAAGCAAGTCAAGCTTATTCGTCCTTTAGGAGCAAGCAAGAACAGCTACTATCTCGTTATCATATCCTGCAGAGTAAGCAACACCAGCTACTCTCTCAACTGGTAACCTCTTTTCAACAGGGGGAAGTCGCTCCTACTTCTAGTCATACCTCTACTCTAGTTTGACCTCTTACCGATTCTAGTCCCCACCCTCCATCCAGTAAAAGAAGATGGATTAGCTCGTGCCTCTCCCAGTACTGAAAAAAAAAGAGTCCTGGAGTGTCCATATGAACCCCGTAACTGGAGTCATTAAAGGAATTAATGAAGCACTTGAAAGTCCAAAGGATGACATAGTGGGTATCTCACGACACGAGCTGACGACAGCCATGCAGCACCGCAAATTCGAACATCGCTCTAATCCCGGCTACTAACGCTTTGAATGGAGTTCTTGGGATAATCCAAGCAGCAGCTCCACGAGTCCGCTCGGAACCAGCCAACAGAGAACTTCCCCAGGCTCTCAACTGGTCTAGCCGACCGGTTCGCTGCAAGACGCTCAGACCACCAACAACTAAAATCCCATGGGGCAAGAAGAACCTAACGGGATGTCCCATGCCACGTTTCGTGAACAGCTATGCCCGAGAATGAATTGGAATTAAGCAGTCTACTCGAACCATGGTTCTTTCTGCCGTCTCACTTCGAGCAATAGTTTCCTCAGTCCACCCGCCTTCTTCGTGGGGCACTTAAGTTAACTGCGAAAGCCGTAGCGCGCTAGCGCGCGTACTCCTCTTAGCTCGACTGGCTCACTGGAAAATCGGCTCCAAATTCCCCATCGACAGTCCATTGACCCGGGTGGGAGGTCAAAGGCTAGAGTACGTCTTTGACTATCGGAATCTCATCATCTATACATAACGCGGTTAGGCCCTTCAGCAGACTTCGGAAGGACTGCTCGATGGCAGCTTCCAACAACCTACTCAAAGGCGAGGGCTCGGCTAACGGCTCTCTCTCTTAGCTAAGCAATTCAATAAAGGAAAGAAAAGCCATCACCATTCTGAGTCGACGGGCGAAGCAAAGCGGCAGCAGGCAAGCAAGCCAGCCATATAGAGTAGGAGGCTCATCAGGTAACCGAACTCTTTCGTTAGAATCGAAAGTTAGCCCATTCAAAGAGAAAGGGAGCTAATTTAATTGAAATTCGCCAATCAGCTTTCTCTAATGCTCTTGAGCAGGCACTTGAGGTTACCGAGGGCGTTCTTATCAATGTCTTTTAAGTATAGTTGTAATGCTTGTAAAGGGGGAAGAACCGCCCATATCGGAAAGCGAACGGTAGGGACCCAGAGAGCTGCCTCTTTTATTAGCTTCAAAGCCCTCTTAGAAAATAGGGAAGAGCCTTAGGGAATAGGCACCGCCTCGCTAGAGAGATGGGCGAATGCGATCTAGGCCTGTCCGTGCTTGGTTCTTGCTCCTGAGAGAAGTCCTTTAGTGCTTGAGCCCTGACTCAATAGATGGTATGTCGCCGTCGCATCGTTCGCAAGACAGGACAGGAAATCGGTCCTATGATAGGCAGTAACTCTCACCATCTTCCTTTGCCGTCGCAGACATTCCCGTTTTCTAAATCCTTCTCGAACTGTCTAGGAATCTATTGACAAGGTGAAAAGAGAAGTAGAGGTTTATCCTTATTCCAACCCACAACTTCCGGTTGTGAGCAGCTACCGATTCCAACGCAACTCATCCGAAAAGACCAGCTAAGCATCATTGGCTTGGTCAGCCTTTACCTGACCAACTACCTAATACTACGCAGGCTCAGTAAACTACCTTGCTTAGCCGCTGCTAGAGGAGGCTACCCGAGGAATCGAAAACGGATCTTGGGAACACAGCCCTCGTCTCCAGTGGGCGGAGAAGTGACAAAACCCTATACTTTTCATTACAAAACGAAAAAGATGGCCTATCGAACCAGCTACTTCATCCCTGGGACGGTACGAGAACAGGGCTTCCATTCAAAGCTTATAACACTCCCTAGGCTAAACTGGAAGTCAAATGGATGCACTGTGACCTTTCCCTCACCCACAACTCCGATTCTCTTGCGACGAATGCACAATAAGGCTGGTCTGCGCACCCTGGCCGGAAGGCATGGGAAAGGTGGGGTCCGCCCTTCCCTTCTGGGGTTCCAGGTAAACAGTTGTTAATTCTGTTTCCTTGTCCAAGCGAAAAAGAAGAGCGTACGGAGACCGGAGATGGATTCCTACCCTGACCATGAATTGAAGTCTATCTCCGCCGCCAACTCGACGTCTCATTACCTTGACAGGGAGCTAGACCAGTGAGCTATTACGCTTTCTTCAAAGGATGGCTGCTTCCAAGCCCACCTCCTGGCGTATAATGCCTCCTTCCTTAGCACAAGCTAAGCGATAATAATTCCTTATAATCTAAGCAAGTAAACTACCTTAAGTGACTTCTTTTCTGCATCAGTCTATGAGAAAGAATGGAGGATCAGACGCGAACCGAGCGAGCTCATTCGCTTTGGTCTTCTCTGGAAGATCTATGATTTGGTAGCAGAGAAGGGTGTTGCTTGGAGCCCGCCATGTCTTCAAGAACACCTCCCTGGATTTCGGGGATGGTTACTAGGAGGAGTCTCTTGCATGGATTTCTTAGTCGAGCCTGATGGTTTAACCCGCTTGGAAAGGAATCATCGAATATAAGACTTTAGGCGCACCTGGGGAAGGACTAACCTTAATATACGCAATTAATAAACGATACCGAATTAACTGATAAAGAGACGAAACTAACAACTGCCGTAATGAACCTAAACAAAGACAAAGATGAAAGGTATCACAACGACTAGCAACCAAACCAAGGTAAGGAGAAATGTACTCATACTCATAATTGCGCCAAACGAAGCTACAGAATTCCTGGCCTGAAAACAATAGGGGGTAAGAAGACTCCTTAGCCCCGAACCGCGACCCGGTGACAATGGAAAAAAAAACCGGTAAGGGGGACTCAGGGTCAATAAGCGAAAGAAGATACCAGATGCATAGCTAAACGAGGCTGCCCGACTCAAAATGGGAAGCGGGCGACGGAGGACCGCCCGGGTTTTACTAACTCCGGTCCGCTATGCTCTTTGTCACTATACCCTCTTCACCTAGTTTTCCTTTCTTTCCCACCAGTGGCCACCAGCGGATAAGACTGAAAAACCACTAACCAAAACGGATGAATTGCTTGCAGGCTTGCTAACGTAATGACTGCTCACTATGTACCCACTCATTCTTCCCAAGGGAAGCCCCATACACTACTTTTTTAATCTAGCGAAGCCTGCCGCCTTGTGATACACTTCTTCGATTTAGGTTGTAGCGGCTAGCATGCACGTCTAAGCAAGCTGGCCGGCCTATCTTCTTCGGAAGTCTTCTTCATATTCTTCGAAAGTACTCTACTACATATGAGATCTGATCTTCTTCGGAGGTACTCTTATATATACATATGAGATAGGTGTGAGTTACGTAATGACACCAATAAGTAAGGAGTCAACAACCCCATCATAAAGATCGGCGTATAGCCAGCCTTTATGACGATTTCTGATCGGAGGTAGTTTACTTGCTTACTTGTTCTACCGAGTAAAGAGCGTGAGGGAGATTGGATTACTTATTCGATTATTAACCGCAAAGCTTTCCACGAGGAGCCCCCATAAGTCACACTAATAGCAGAATTAGGGGTATACGAAGCCGTGTTTTACATGGCTGAGTGGAGGGTAACTCTGCTGACCGAAGCTCCCAAAAGGGACTGGAACCGCTCCACATATATTTCTTTCGGAACGAGCCTTAACTGACGCTGCTGCTGCTACTGGTCTTGACACCAAAAATGCTGTCGATAGAGTGAAAAGTTAAAGCAAGCATGCCGAGCCGGGAAAAGCATAATGGGCCGTAGAAAGAGGGCAAAAGCACACTCCCCTTGCCTTGATAAAAAACCCAACGCTAAAAAAAGACCTCCTACACGCATGGGAACCATAACAAAAGAAGGAAGGAGATAGGATCCACCTGCACGTCCGAAAGGAATCAAGACCAGAAGATGCGGCATCGAGACCTGAAGGCAACCGAAGAACCACTATTCAAGACCACGCAGACCGACAGCCGTTATAGAAGAAAAGAGAGGCACCACACGCTAGTTACCAGTACCCCGACAGCTGCCACCTGATCAAACCGGGAAAGCAGGAACCGTGCCATCTTTAACCCCAGCTCTATCTCTTCTTTTTGTTTTTCGTTTTGTGCCCTTTAGGCATCTCTTAAGGGATGACCAGTATCTTTCTTTCTGGTTTGACACCTCTTGGAAACCGGAAAAAGAGACCTTAGGTATTGGGCATACCTTTAACAGCTATATTCAAATCCGTGGTCGCTTAGGTCACGAACCGCAAGCAAGACTATTTCGAAGCAAACAGTTGCCTGTCCACTACGAGATTAGATAGAATGTCCAGGTAGCTCATCACACCTAAATAAGAGCGGAGAGCTGCTTCAGACTTACTAAGCCGGCATAAGTTCCCAGACTAGAGCCGCACCACACACATATGATGGCCTACCAGCACCATACGCGGCAGCAGAAGGGCAACAACATTCGGAAGATAGTCAGCACTCACAGCAGTAGAAGGAGAGGGACGCTCACGAACGCCCACCACCAGCAAGCCGAAGTTAGAAGGAAATGGGAAGGCCCAAGCCCAAGACCTCCAATCCGAATCCGAACAGACCTATTAGTCAGTCTATCTTTGGAAGAATCTACATTTGAAGGCCTGGGTGAAGCATTCCGGAAAAAAAATTAACATACCACAGGGAATACCCATATCGTAGATCAGAATCATATGGTTAAAGTCCCGGCACTCAAGACCGTCTGGCTAGCTCGACTTAGATCGAAGTTCCATGCATCGTCCACAGAATAAGACTACCAACGATTCGGCACCTCATATAAATCCTTCTTAACATACGAAAATTCTGTGTTGCGCGCAAACTGCATCACACGTGGGTTAACCATAATGCCACGCGCTAAGCCCCTCCCTGTTAAGGCGAAGCGCAAGTAGAAGCCATGGTAGCTTACACCATAACAGCAGGCAGGTAGAAGGAGAGAGCCGCTATCGCCCTAAGCAGCAAGCGCTGAATCAACGCAAAAAGAATGAAGACCAAACTGAAGAAAAGAGTTTGTTTTAAGGATTCCAGTGAATCACCATATGGTAAGCAAATCCGGCCCGATAAGAGTGTGAGTGATGATTCCGCATCTCGAAAAGCACCCTCCAAGTTTGACACCAACCTCGTCTTATATACGCAAATTCTGCCGTCCGCAGGTCCTCAATCTTCACGCGACAGCAACGCAACCTCCTCGCAAAGGAGACGCTCATTTCGACCCAACTACTCTCACCCTGTCGAGGCCCGAGTAAGGGTTTTGGTGGGGAAGGAACTTGTTAAATGGAGTCTTGTTATTCCCGTCTGCCGCGCGCACCTCATTTATTTTCATGAATGTCGTAAGTGAAAGGTGTTGTTAACATAAAGTTGTTTGATTTGCCAGCCTTGGCCTAGAGCAATGGAGAGGACTGACTGTTCGTATAGTAGTTGGGGGTTTGACAACCGGCTCATAAACATGCCATTAAACGCTAAGAAAACAGCCTTCTCGTGAAAGTCCCTCAGTGGATTAATTCTTTGTGATCTTTCCGATGAAACCCTAAGGGAAGGATTTCAGTTCTCTTGTCAAGGAAAGAAAGACTAAGTAAAGGCGAGGCGAAGATAGCAGACTTGCCTCGAGACAGGAACATAGCATAGGGACATTGCTCCGGACTAGTTAAGTAGTTGAGCCCGGCTCCTCCGCTTGGCGAGCTCCTCTTTGCTCCTGTAGACTACTAGACATATTGTCTACTCTGCTTTTATGGAAGAGCTAAGTCCAAGAAGGGCTCTCCAAAGTAAATTGTCAAGCTTTCGAACTCGCCTTGAAGTTGATGAATGATTGCAAGGCTAGTAACAAGCAGGCTCGCTTATGATCTGCTGAAATAGTACATCAGGTTTTTTTTGATTTCAATTTGAATAAGACACTCGCGCCTGAAGAAGGTAAAGACTCAACGGGTTCAATGGGATTCTCGGAGGGAAGGAAGTATGGATTCAAATGTGGATGAGGGAATGAGTGGGCCCTCAGGAAGAGGAATGGAAGATTTATCAAGGGCTTCGTTTTTGTGATAAGACCTAATGTCAACGGCTCGTATAGACCTCTTTTTCGTTTCGTATAGGCTTTCTACTAGTGCTCTATTAATAGTCTCTACCGGTCTGGATCCTAGTAGTGTTGATGAAGCCGGGCTCCGTGGATCGTCGGTAGCCTCCCAAGTGCTCGTGTTTTTCACTGATTTATCCCGGCACCACCAGCTCCAGCAAAGTAGGTTCAGATGATCCAGTAGATTTTTCGCAGCGGCAAAGCCAGTATAAGCAGCCGTGGATTCTGTTGATTCAGCTCCATATCCTCCAGATTTGGAGGTTTGTAATCGCCCGGTTATGCCTTTTCCCAGAGAGGAAGAGACAGATGTCCCGGATGCTCCGTATGGTGTTACAGACAGAAACCTAGTTGCGGATGGAGATCCGGCTGCAGAGCCATAGGCGGGGGTACCATCCGCATAGGCAGCAGCATAAGTAAAGGCAGATAGAGACTCCTTCCCATTTATATTTATTTGCAGATCCAAACCCCTTGCCTCCCATCTATCTGTTGGAGATCAAGGCCCAGTAGTGGACTTGGACTCATCACCAGCATCATCTCGCTAAGTTCGAAATCAAGTCCCAGGTTTCAAAATAGATTATGGTTCGAAAGGACCAGGAAATCCCGTCCACCAGCGGTTTACCCCGCATAGGGATAGCTGGGGGTGCAGGGAACATCCAAGCCAACCCCCTCTCCCGGCTTTAGTAGTTAGGTCGAAAGAAGACAGGATAGACTTTTCCCTTTCCGGCCGGTCTGGTGTGATGTCTAGTGATTGTCGAATATATAAAGATAAGGGGATAGCTCATCATATTACTAAGGAGAGCTCTTTCTCCCTATCGGTCAAGTGGCTTGAAGCCCCTCCGTGCCATTCATAGTTTTCACTCCTGGCCTTTTCCTTTGCTTTTATTTTGGGGAATTACCCCTCGGGAGAAGCATAAATTTGATAAGAGAAGAAAGCTGTTAACGTAGGTCGGCGTAGATAAATGCTATCCGACTTGAATGATCGAATCGATTCCACTTTGTCGAGATTGGCTTGGTGTTCAGTGTACCAAACCCTGGGTACAAGATCGAAAAGAACCCTATAGGCAGGCAGGCTAAAAGCGCTGTCCGTCTTCATGGCCTCAATAAGACTCAGTATTGTACTGGCCGAATCCGTTTCGCAGCGAAGAACAAGAACTCAATAACCACTAAATGAAACTATAGCGGATGTAGTTGAATTGGGACCAGAAAGTGCTTTTATCGAGGAGTCATGGATTTGCTTGGAATTCCGGATCGAAGAAGAGGGAGATCCAAATATGGTACAGCCAAATCGAGATGAATGGAAGATGCCTATTGCGGGTCTGGTCCCTGCTTCCTCACATTGAACGATTACATGGTGTTAAGCAATTGAGATCGACCTTTCTCATGCAATTGAATGCTCCAAGCGATCAGTCCATGACTTCCTTTGTTGGCTCCTACTCTACCAGACGGTGACCGGCTCAATAGAGCACCTTTGGGCGCTGGCTTTTCGAAACCAAGTTAGGGAATCTGTGACCAACAGCTTGAGAAAGCATGAAAAAAAGTTGCATCTCTTACGATAAACACTGAATTTGATTAGCCCCTGCAGGAATTGAACCTACAAACAAGGCTTTTTCCTTAACAAGTAAGCAAGTAAACTACCTTAGCCTTTTCAGCTGTGTTGAAGCAGAGAAGGGGACAAAGGAAAGATATGTTCCACACGATGTGTGAAAGCTTTGTTCCTATCTATCTGGTTGACAACGACAAAGAACTTCCCAAGCATGAGTGGTTCCACGGGACGCTTGATAAAGCTTTGTTCCATCAACACAAGAAGAGGGTTGGTGTGTTGTTACTGCGACCGTGCTTTAGAACAAGATCCTCTTTCTAGTCCCGCTTTCTCCAGCACCTCTCTTGCTTGTGAAAGATAGCTATTCCTCTGCTTTGATGCTTTCTTCCGCTGATTCAATAGCCGGAGATGAAATAGCAAAGGTTACGGATTCAATTGCTAAGAGCGCATTCTGTCCAGAAATCCCATTCGATGCTTATTATAGGAGGAATCTTCTTCACTGACTTCACCATCGGCAGTTTCTTCTGGGCATGCCCCTGAGACCATTGATTCAATTCCTTCTCTCAGGGCTTTCGATGCACCTTATGATTAAAGTCCTTCAAAGAGCCAAAGAGCGTATTCTTGCAAACAACAACCCGCTATTCGTAGATCTGAGATTGGCACGGGATTTGTAATAGGAGCAATTCCATAGCTACCTTTTCACCTTGCGGACAATTCTGGCCATCAAGACTGCCGCTGAAGTAGCAATGACTTTTGAATCGGGACTCCATTTAGTACCACCCTTGACCCCCAGTCTCACCTTGCGCCGGCTTAACAATACCGGCACACTTGCTATAACTGCCTTCACACCTACCAAAACTACGTAGAATCATTGTTGTGGTCATTACGTGTCCAGCATTTCACACACAGCCCAATCGAGGGCACAGCTCCTACTCGCTACTCCTTCCGCGACTTTCGGCCTAACAATCATCCTTGGTCCTTTTCCACTCCAGATCACTCTATCAATCCATTCCAGTCCCACCTTCATTCGTGTGCTGCAACTCATCAGCTATAGCCAGTGGCTAGGAGTTCTCACTTCAAGCGGATATTCGAGAAATACAGCACCTCTAGTAGTTGGAGAAGGAGATAGGCGAAATAAGGATACTATATATTATATTCGATCATATGCCATACCTTTTGGGGGTAGATCCCCTCCTTTCGTTGGACAGAGAGAAATGGACTGGTAATTCGCCCTCCTTTGCAGATTCTTTCAAATATCAGATGGACACTCCCAATCATGCTCTATGAATTGAACACCTCCTGGGCAAGCAGCACCAGAACGAAGGTTATCTGCCTCGAGGGGCGGCTCATCCAATCCCTTCACCCGGATCGGGAGTTAGAGACTGCAAATAAAAGCGTCTAGTTCAACCAGTGAAGGGGAAATAACCGATATGTACTGATCTTACTGGTCAAACCGAGCATTTATGGGGAGCCGGCCAAAAAGCAACGAGCGAAGTCGCCGTAGCCGTAGTTTCTCTTTCAATCCGCTGTGGAGATTGAATGGAACGAAAAGACTTGGAATTAAGCAATCAATTGAGCTTATGGGAATAAATCCATCTCTTTATGTAGCCCCCCGGGAATACACAGGAAATCAAGCTTCTTCCTTTCGCTTCGCCCTCTCCTTAGTTTAGGGAATAAAGTCACCCTGGGAATGAATGCTATCAACAATTTAATGAATGCTATCAACAATTTATGTAGCTTCTGGGGTACGATCTGGCTCCCGATTACGAGACTCGTACTCCTCACCTCTATAACGAACCTTAGTTTCTCCTCTGTCAGAAGGCTTCCCATCGATAACGCAATTACGATATGATGGGTCGGGTAGCGAATCGGGCGCTGCTCAGGGAATTGTAAATGGACTACTTGAGGAAGAATCTTGCTTGGAATTGACTTCTTCTCGAGGGATCCTGAAACGAATCAACATAAGTTTATGATAAATAATATGAAAGAAGCACTTCGAATGACTGCGCTCGAAGAAGCATTCTAAAGGTTTTCCACCACATGTTCGGCAAAGAACGAGACTCTATGTGTTCCGTTCATGTTTTCCCTTCTCTCGGGATTGTAATTAGCACCTAAACCTGAATGAATAGGAATAGCTAAAGTACCCTAAGGCACTAAGATTGACTGCTTTTCTCCTCTAGCCACCGAGCCTGTGTTACTAATTGGTCAAGTAGTAATGGCGGTCTCCTGTCTGTGGTAGTCAAGCATGTCTGTGGCATCGGATTTGAATGCCGAGAGGAAGAGGAATCGAATCCATTGACTGAAATCCCTGACCCGATGTGAGGATGTGAGGTGGGAAGTACATACGAACAAGTGATCTTAGCCCTGGATCCGATCTAAATGGAATGCGAAGCCGGAAGAACCCGTAATCACCAACATCGGAAGCTGGAGCCAATGCACCGTACTCTTCTTCTCGTTCCTCTTATTCCGAACCTATTCCATCCAGGGGAATCCTTAGATCGCTCGCTCCAGACTGCTCGCTTCCTCGTCTCGTCCCTTGCTCGAAGGATTGAGTATCGTTCCTTGATCGATAAAAGAAAAGAGTTCGTCCATTACGCTCGATAAAGGAAAGGAGTTCCTTTAGCTCCAGAAAGTATATCCGATTCCTTACGCTCGATAAACTTGTTCGTCCTGTCAGTGATCGGTGCATACGTATTAAGGCATTCGATTCGATCCCATCCCCAGGTAGAAACCTCCCTGCACCTGAGATTAGGGGTTTTTTCGGGATCCTGCTAATGGAAGCGTAAGGTCTCTCGAGCCTCAATTTGTCTGTTCTTTCCGTTTCTGGAACGAGCGAAAGGGACTTATCCTTGTGTCTCGCATCTGAAGCTCCCACTTCTCCCATGTGCGGGTTAGGCGGGTCTCAGGTCATGAAGTGGACGTTCTTCCGGATCCGCTTTCCTCCCCCTAGCCCCTAGCTACCGGCAGGTTAAGGTTTCGGTCCGCGGCCCCCTTCTACCGATCAAATGACCTACCCGGAGGGCGAAAAACGGTCTATCTCGGGCTCACAACTAGATCGATGAACATATGCTTAATACATGCATTTCGAACTCATTGACTCATTCATTCATCACTCAACTTGGTCGATCTGAACTTGGTCCACAACATAGGCTTCTCATTCATATTGATACCTTTACATCCGTCGCTAACATAGCAACCGTGACGAGTCACAAGAAAGCGTCAGATAAAACAACAGTAATCGATTCTAACGAACAACAATAAATTCGATATATAAACAAGACTGGAAGAGTTGGTTAACATTGTTGTGACTCATAGCTGTAAATAGATACAAGACAGAAAAGTCGGACAGACAATTACATATATAAGAAAAATCTCGCTGTGAGATGACACGCCCAAAAACTCCCCATGCCTTTACTGGTTCAATCAGGTCCATGTCCATTGAATAACAAGTCTTTTTTCATTTTGAGAGCAAGAAGCAGAAGCGAATGAACATAAATCCAACCTAAGAGAATGAATATCCTTCGCCCGTTATCTCCTCATCTTCCTATTTTTAAGCCACAGCTCACTTCGACGTTTCCAATTTTCCATAGAATCTCCGGGGCTTTCCTAGCCACTCTGGTTTTGTTTTTTTATATTATTTGTCTGAAAATGGGTTGGATTTGCTTCACCTATGAGAATTTCTACCAATTCTTCTTTTATTCATCAAAGCTTATCCTAATCTCCGTCGAGATTACTGCCTTAGCCCTGTCCTATCATCTGTATAATGGGGTTCGTCATTTATTGACGGATTTTTCTGGATTTCTCTTTCTTAGAATTGGAAGAAAAAGATTGAAATGACTGTTCCAAATTTCACCTAGACCTTTGAAAAAAAAAATTTTATTTTCTTATGAAATGTTTATTATTGCGTTGATAGCTCTCTTCTTTAAAGCTTATGCCGTAGAAGCAGACATCAGGCTATTGGCGTTTTATCTGCATCTTCCCGAACAAGACCCGGAAGGGGTTCGCTCGCTTTGTTTGGGATGAACTCGCAAGGACTCGACCCGAGCCGAGGACTTCCCTCGTAGAGTGGCGTCTTTTATAAGACTCGAGTTTCTCAGTGAAACTCAAAAAAGAGTTTGAGCTCTTTTGGTTTAGCCACGCGGGGCGGCTATCCGCATGTGTCCCCAAGTGACGTCTATTTTTTGGTAGTGGGTATACTCGAGAGAAAAGTTTGGAATTCGACCTCTCCTTATACGCTCAAAAAAGGGGTCTTGGACTCCTTTTTTGTTTAGGATCCCCTTTCTACATTCAATTCTTTATTGAGCCTGGTGTGGAATCATCATCATTACACATTCATTGTTGGTTTGGCTTGGCTGCTGGTCTAGCGATCCTTCCTAGCCGCCGCCTAGAGTGCAGCCTGCCTGCTGAAGACCGTAACGTAAGTAACTCAGTGCTCCTGACGGGGGAAATGAAAGCAGAATTCGTTCGGATCCTCCCACATGTTCAATCTTTTTTTAGCGGTTTCCCCAGAGATCTTTATCATTAATGCAACCTCCATTTTGCTCATTCATGGAGTTGTATTTAGTACCTCTAAGAAATATGATTATCCGCCGTTAGTCAGTAATGTGGGTTGGCTTGGATTACTTAGTGTTGCGCGCCTAGGAGGGCAGCGCGCTTTGGGATGCGGAGGAGCTATTATCGCCCAGCCCCCTAACCTAATGCGGCACCGGGTTCGGACCGCAGGGAACCGTAGCATGGGGAGACGTCTAATCCTTTTGCCGCCGCAAGGCTGGCTAATCGTACGCAGCAGGCTCGAAGACCCCTGGTTCTGGAAGGCACATGAGTCCGAACGCTATGTTGAATGTGCGACCGACACTACACTACGTAGGTACCTGTGCAGGTGAGGCGTCGGTCGGTCCTAGAAACGGCGGCAGCGGCGCGAGGAGTTAACGACCGGACGTGCTGCAACCTAGGGATCACCAGGCAGCTCTTTCGCTCTATAGGGATCGGGGGGGCATAGCACAATTCTTCTTGGAGGAGGGTTGGTTTGCCCGGGTGACTGATCCTGCCATAATGTACTCCTACCGGCAACCGAAGTCGAGCATACATACGACGATCTTCATGCGTGAATAGCCGGGAGGAAAGAAAGGGCGGTAGATGATAATGAAAAAGGGCGCCGCGTCTGGACGGGCGGGCGGAATGGATGAGCGAGAGGCGCCATGGAGTGAGGAATATCCCGAGTCTCATGTAAGACAACTAAATGCACCGAGGCCGAGGAACTGGGGGACCTTCTCGAGCACAGGATAGGCAATTGAGAGATAGAGCTAGCCTATTCGGGAATCAATGCTCCGGGCCGAATAAAGCTTACCTCCGGCACCTGGCTTTCTCCGGCACATATTAGCTTAGCTGCGCTTAAGAGGCCGATTTGGCTTCCTCTCTGGCGGCCACTTTCCTTACCTTACCTACGCTACACTCCTACTCCAAGCTACGCCTGCTGAGCAAGATGCATTGCGATTTCCTCTTCAGTGGACGCACCGGAATGGAATATGATCCGGGACGGGAAGAGAAAGACTTGTTTCTCCGGCGGGCTTTCTCTCGTAAAGCCAAAGACGCCCCAAGACAAGGTACAACTGTTGGGAAGGGGACATGATCAATAGAATCTGGCTGGATCCGGGCTGGGATAGTGGCGCCCATTCCTAACCAGTTCCGAAGCTCATGCTGGAGGGAGCATCCCCACTTAGTGATCGGTCCGCTAGCGCTAGTTCACGCAAATCCGAAGAAGTTATCACGGACGAGCCACATGCAGGGAAACTTGCACGTGTGGTTCTGGCCGGGCTTTCCTGAGGTATCTAATAACCTTGCTTCTGCTCGCCGCTGGCGCACCTCTCCTAACTATTGCCCATTTATTCCGGAATAATTTTTTTAAGAGGGATAATTATACATATTTCTACCAAATCCTTATATTATTAAGTATGGCTGGTACCATTTCGATGTGTTTCGATTCTTTCGAACAAGAGAGGTCTGATGCTTTTGAATACATTGTATTAATTCCACTTCCTACTCGCAGTATGCTCTTTATGATCTCGGCTCATGATTCAATTGCCATGTATTTAGCTATTGAGCCTCAAAGTTTATGTTTTTATGTAATCGCAGCATCAAAAAGAAAGTCTGAATTTTCCACGGAAGCCGGCTCGAAATATTTGATCTTAGGTGCATTTCCCTCTGGAATATTATTGTTTGGGTACGACCGGACAACTACCGATATCTATTAATATCATCTATTAATATCTTTATCTTTTTTTAGAATGTTGTTGTTAAATAAATATCTATCTATATCGTAAACTATCGGATCGGGTATTACTATTACTTAGTTGTGAAACTTGCAGACCTCATTAGTTGTGATATTGATCTTACGGGGGGAACGAAATCAAAGAATATATAGACTTGTAGAGACCCTCTATGTAGTTGTCTATCTAGGGCGATCGATCTACATCTTTCTCCATAGCCCTGGGGCTCTGCCTCGATCTCCTACGATGAAATCAGAGGGACTAGTTCCTATGGAGATTCCCCTTGGTCTAATTCCACGCCTTATGACGAAAGGGGAGTCGGCGTGGCGTAAAGTGAAGATTGAGGGAAGTAGAGAAAAATTCCCTTCTGGGGTATTCCGAAGGTGTAACCTAGGCAATGAAAAAGGGGCCCGATACTTCAACTAGAGGAGCGACCAGTTGGTTCACCAAACCCCGACCCAGCGTCACACGTTCTCCAGGTCCGAAGGGATCCAGTGCCCAACTACCGACTCCTCCCGGAATTGCGTTATCGGAGCCGAGCCAGGAATGGCCGTTAGTGGACACCCACCACTTTTCACCGGTTAGAGAGGCCCTCTTTAATACATTAAGAAAAGATGTTCACAGGGGCCAGAAAGACTCGGTCATAGGAACTTAGACCACCTACGCGCTGGTAAACGAAAACCACCTCGACCAGATCAGAGTAAACAACAATGTCGAATCAGGCCGCTCCTTGCCTTGAAAGAATTCACACGCGGCCACCTGCTTTCCAAAAATAAGGGGAGATCTGCTGCTTACTGCTCACGGAAACATCCAACCTATACTATAGTCAAGTCGTCCGCCTATCTTTCAGATCTCCTTTCCTTAACAAGTAAGCAAGTAAACTCCCATATAAGGAAGAAGGCATTAGCATTAGAAAGACTACAGAGGCATTCCGGGCCGACTACAAGACTACGACTACAATACAAGTCATGAGCGATAGCTCATGCCTAGAGAGGCGGAAGCAGTAGCTTCTAGGACGAAGCCGAGCCGATACGATAGGCGGGCGAAGGGAGCGAGACCAAGCCGAGCCACTAGTGGAGTGGCGAAGGAGGCCTACTATACGTATACTGGATTAGTAACCGGTGAAATAAAAAAAAATTTCAGTGAACTATTGAAGCTATCAGTGTGATTGATCAGACAAGTACCAAGGGCTTTCGGTAGACTTCTTTCATTTCCGAATTCGCTTGCGAAAAGTAAAAGTCCTAGCATTAGTATGACTTCGTTGACCGCGTAAGGGCGATCCATCTTGATGACGAATTCCACGAGAACAAGAAAGAAAAATGAATCGTTCGATGTCTGCTCGTTCTCCCCTCTTCAATTCCCAATGAACAACATGATCTTGACCTATCATTTGTTCAATTTGGTCGATCTGATACTTAGTAAACCCTTTTTTCTTTATGTTTCCAAAGATACCTAATCGATAACGAACCTGAATGGCTTTTTTAGGTCCAATTCCATCCATTTTTGTTGAGGCAATTCTTACTTGTTCATCGGCAACTGATCTAGCTCCTGAAATAGATGCAATTTTTTATCCTTCCTTTGACTAGTCTTCTCGGCTGGAATCATAAATGGGTTGTCTCCTCTCTGATGATCTTTTCTATAGGTAGAACTACTGTGAGCGGTCTAAACTTCGACCCTTATTTCTTCCAATTATGTTCTCGTACCCAAGCCCTGAAAAAACATCAAGAGTCTTGTGGAGTATAATTTAACACTTATCTCACAAAATCCGTGAGAAAGTGCTCCGAGATGGGTCGCGGTCTCAAAATGGAAATTTTTCCAAGATAGCGCAGAAGGTATTTTAGGGCCGCTATGTTCGCATCCCCCGACTCATAATCGAAGTGGTCTCGTGCGATCTCATGCGCGGCCATCATTAAGTCGGGTCTGGGCTGCCTGCGGTTACAGAATCGCCCGCAGAAGCCCCCTTGACTCTCTTTCTATAAAAAAAGCTTTCTGCATCATCAGCGGCGCTGGCGCAGGTTTTTATTCCTTTTGCCTAGCTCCCCGAAAACAACGTTCGACTCGCATGTGTTAAGAATATAGCTAGCGTTCCTTCTGAGCCAGGATCAAACTCTTCTTTTGACTATGAAAAAATATGGGTTCTATTCTATCTGGTAGAGTCAACAGAATGGGGTTCCTTGTCTGTAACTCCAGAACAGATGATTTCCTCCAGGTGTTGGAGTGCCCTTTCGAAATAGGGGCTAGCCGTTCTTTGCTCACATAAGCTTTGATGAACTTGCAGGAGTCTCCTTATATCCAAATTTGCGTCGCATAATAATAATAGTTCTATTATGCGGTCACACTGGTTTGTTTGTTATATTATTATTATTATATATAATAATCTATTCTATTTTCAAATTATACCTAGAATAAGTAATAAGTAATAAGTATAAGTAGTTGTAGTTTCAGTTAAAAAAAAATGGGCAACTGCTATTGTTCGATTTTCTATTTACTCATGATCTGGCCTGGTCGACCCAATCATGATATTGAAGGATGGGACCTTTTCTCGAAAAACTCCGGATCCCGAGAAGAGTTGAAGATGGTGCAAGATCGAATCCTCTTACGTTACTTCGAATGGAATCTTAGCCCGCCTCACTTGCCTGCATAAGGGCATAAGCGAAGTCAAGGGATTTCCTTCTAACTAGTGGCTGAGAGTAAGCAAGCTACCTTCATTCAACAGATTTGTGGTGGAGTCAATAACATGCTCTGGGTCGGGAATCTTTGCTCTTCTCTTTTGTATTTCCGCTGCCTGCGTTCTTCTTCATGTCCGTCCGTATCGCAAAGCGGGTCGACGCCAGCTATAATGGTTTCAAATAGGGGGGCCAACCAAGACCCCCCTAATAAAGCTTTGTTTGATAAAGCAAACGATTCGTTCCGACAACTTCGGACCAGATTAACCCCTTTTAATTAGCTGATCTTACAAAATCGATTGGGCGGGCTGGTTGGGAAGGGGTTATTGGCGGAGAAAAGAATCGCTGAGAGATAGATTCGACTATTTAGTCAGGACGAATGAGTGGCAGTGCAGCATGCTCCGGAGGAGATTGACCCTTCCCCGAGTCAGTCCAGTCAGAAAGGGGAGGGCCCGCTGTCTAGACTGCATTTCGGGATCCCATTTCAACCAAAAATACAACCCTGTCAAAGGTATATAACCTTCCTTCCTTCCTTATGAGTGGAAATCCAATCTCGTTTTGTCTTTTTTGCATAAAAACCAGCCAGCCGGTAATATATATATATATTCTATTTTTATATTTGAAAACCGTTCTTCCGACCATTTTTGAAAAGCGCATAGTTTCTCCTCCTTACAGAGCTACTAACATTCCTCCAAAAATGACCTCTCCAGTCGGGGAACGCATGAGATATTTACCTAAACCAAGTAGGTCCTTGAGCTTAGCCCCAAGACGTTGGTCTCTAACTAGAAAAGTAAATGCTTGAGCTTGAGTGAGAAGGGCCTCCTCCCCCCGCAGGTATTTGGCCTGTATGGTGTTTACCGGGTGGGACCCTCGATCCGGAAGGTATGCCACTATCAGCTACTATCTATAGATGTCTGCCTCCCTTGAAAGCTCCTGGTGCTGCGACTATCACCGGTAAGTTGCGTCGGATCAACATCGGGATTAGAAAATCAACTGCAAAAGCAACTAAGTCAACGCCTATTTGCTCTGGATCTACTGGCCCGGACGCTTGAATCTATTCCACCGCAAACAACCGAATAGACTACTGCAGGATCTTCCGCTGCTTCTGTTGTTATTGCTCTCACCTGTCACTACGCCACCTCAGCAGCTGGGACTGGAACTGCTTCCGCATCTGGCACTCCCCAACCTTTTATATCTATCTTTAGAAGTAGGGTGAGTGTCTAAAGACCCGGTTCTCTCTCTGAATCAGGTTATTCACTGGGCTGTTAAGCCATCGAGTCTTCTAGGGTTTTTAGATCCGTTTCAAGAGGATTCATCCAAGACTCTAGATCTCGTTAATTCTAAGGAGGAGCCCATTCCATAAAGAAGATGAGAGGAAGGCAGGCTTGAAGGCATACATAGTTGGCTGGTTATTTGTCTTTCCCATCCCTGCAGCTACTGCAGGTGCCCGAAATTCATGGATTCTCTGGTAGAGGGGAGTCGAGGTGGAATTTTTTTGTGGGCTGGCTTAAAAGAAGCCCCCAATTGCAGTAGGAGTAGCTACTTGTTTCATGGCTTTAATTTGAGCTTCAGTTCAGATCCTGAATCTCCATAAATGGGTATGCCTGGTTAAGTTAAGGTGACCAGCTTTGTGCGGCAATCGCAAGTTAAGGTACTCTGGATTTGTTATAGCGCCACCATTTCACAATATCTATTGTCCGGGAAAGCTAGTCTTGGGATTGCTGTTTTATCTCTATTAAAGTGGAGGCTTTACTCTAACTGGTCTGTTAAAGTCTCCTTGCTACGGCCTTTTTTAATATTCCTAGCTCGGAGGGTTACTCGTTTTTGTACTCTACTCGTTCCTTGAAGGTCCAATTAATTATTAATTAATAGTAATTGGAGGACGGTTAGTGTCAGTTCTGCATGACTCATAGCTAAGGAGCGGATTTCAGGGTCCCTTGACTTGCCAAACGGTTTCCAGTATGCCTATACAGTTAGTCTTTACACACATGATAGTAGCTGCCATGTTATCGACGATTCTACAATAGGCGGCCGCTGGAAAACCCGACTTAGCGAATCACTTCCAGGCTGGCATTAAATCGATTTCGTGCCTGTGGCTCTTGTGCGCCTCATTTATGTTGGTGGCATACCGTACCGTATTGTGCTGAACACTCACAAAAGCCGTGTCCCCCCCTATCTAGTAAGGTTTGTGCTTAAAGAATTCTTTTTTGATAACGAAATACATCATCCATAAACTTAAACGATCCCCCTACAAATTAGTTCTAAGAAAGGAATACGATAACCAGAGAGAGAAGGCACAGGCGATGGGCCCCATACATCAGAATGCAAAAGGGCTAATGGAATTGAAAAAATCAGAAGATTGGAATTCTTAGGTGTTGCCCGTGTTTGGCCAGCTGGCAGCTGGACCAAGAAGAGAATGAAGAACTAGCAGATGCAGGAAGCAATTGAAGGCGTTCTAGTTTGTTCAATGTAGTTCGAAGACCTAACAACCAACAATGCCCTCTATAAGCCCTTAGTTGCCAAAGATCAGGAAGCTCTTTGTTATGAATAAGCCAAAAAGAAAGAAGAGGAAAATCAAGGTCTAAAGCATATATGGGTTGGCTACGGGCGGCACCCTATAGCTATGGCATTATGCGTGTGTAGATCCTTGACAACACAGAGGAAGTCGGAGTAAAGATGGCATAGCTTTGGCGATCATCACAAAGTTGTCCAACTGATCCAATTTGTTGAGAGACTGACTTTAGGAACCAACATAGCTTCATTAAGATGAAGAACATTGCCAGAACGAGATGATAAAGAGATCGTACCAATGTCTGAAATAGAGAGTGGGGTGTGGTCACCGGTGAAGACGAGACTTTTGCCTTGGTACGGCGAGGATGAAACAAATGCAGCCGGATTGCTCGTGGGTAGCCCCAGTGTAAATGAAATGTAAAAAAGCCATTGAGAATCTAGCTTGGAAGATGAATGCATAATACCCACGTGATGAGTTGTTTGATGCGGAGCAAAACTCGAGTTGTAACGCTGTGGACATACGATAGCCATGTCTCCAGAGAGAATCAAAAGTATACATACCCAAGTCAATCATAGAGGAGAACCCAAGATACTCCCATAGGATTGCTTCTGCTGTTGTTGATAAGAAGACCGGTGCTTTAGGTTATGAAACAAAGGCCACTTACTTGATGATTATTTTGAATATACTTCCCATAGATCTGTTGGGAAATTTATGTCGCCATAGATCTTTGAACCGTTTCTGGGCACTGCACTTGAACCACGGATGCACGAACTGGTACTCTTGTTTGTTGTTAGTCACACAGTTACAGTTGCTGTGAGAGTAGCGTGGCAGGGAGCACACTTAACAGGAGATAGACACAGGCGGTAGAGAGAGAAAGAGGCAAACCCCTAATTCTAAATAGAATAGAGGGGGACAGAGCTTCCATTTCCGGGTACAATCCTCCGCCTCAAGGCGTTCTTTTTTTCCAGGAATCTGTCAATCGGAGGAGCGCAACCAAGTTTCAAACCTCAAAGCCCTGCAAGGGATGTGAAGCCCTTCTCAATGTCTTCCCCTCGCCCTGTGGATCCAGGAGGCAAGGGGAATTCATTGATTGAATCCATTCCTGATGATGTGCCCCTAAAAAGCCGGGTTGCATTGGGAGAATAGGTAGGCCTTGTTAGCAGAGAATTTCTGTCTTTCACCGCTGAAACAGGTCTCTTTTGGTAAAGAAGACCCCGAAAGGGAGCAGTTTGATTGTATTACAATTCCTTCATCGCCCGATCGTTCTCTTTCTATTTATATGGAACCCGAGGATGAACTCGTGCTTATAGCTCTTGGGGGTCTTCTTAATCTTTATTTGAGTAGTTCAGGGGTCTATCATTCACGTTCTTTCGGCTTTAGCAAAGATAGGAATGAAAAGGACTTCTGCGGGACAGTTGTTGGCTGGGGTAAGGTAGAACTGCTTTGACTTCTTGATTTATCTCCTTCTTTAATTACCTTTTCGCGTTCTCGTCTCTTAGCAAAATTGGAATCCGTAGTAAAAGCTTTTGCGATTGATCTCTTCCTTAGCACAAGCGCTAAGCGATAAGAATTCCTTTCTTGACTTGCCTATCCTAAACAACACAGGAACGGATTTGTCGTCTAAAAGGGGGATCCCGCGGGGGGTACCTCTTTTCACGGAAGTTCTATTCAATTTCTATCTAGATTCGTTGGATAGAGCCTTCGAAATCCACTTTCCTTTCTATATGCTCGTTTTGGTTCTCAGATCTTCGTTCCTATATTTAGGGGCGGATCGAAGGATTTTTCTGTACCAAACTTTCTCAATCTCTTAAATGAGTTAGATCTGGTGGGAGGGGTTATGTGTATCCTCCCAGGGGGATCACCAGTTGATTTCTTCGGTGGTTTGGTCTTCCTCAATAAGGAAGGCGAAATCCAGGAGAAAGACGCTTTTTTAGACATCAACCCAGTTGTTTTAAACATCGTTGATAGCCTCCAGGGCTATCTAGCACTAAAATGTTTGTTGCTAGATGGGATTCGAACCGGACCAATAAAGTCTTGTAGCTGTGAGTGAAGCATTACAATAATTGGCTCGACCCTGATCGAGTTGCATTTCTCGATCACTAGATAAATGATATATCAAAGGCCTGACGACCGCAGGCTTTTCAAAACAAATACTTCAAGAGATATCGGCTAAACGAAAAGGGGATTTGTGCTTTCCTCTTAAAGTAGGGGTTGGACCAAGAAGATAGGTCACAAGTGGCCTTACTCTCTTTGTTTCGGAATGAGGATGGGAACGCCTTCCACTCCAATAAATGATAGGACAGCTTTTGGTGCCTACTCTCGCGGAACGGAAGGAAAGCTTAGACCTTACTAAAGGGGTGGTTTTCCTTCTTTTGATAGGGGAGCTATATGTTATTTTCATTTTTTCGAGATATGAGAACCTTTAGATTATATCCAATAAATCCAAGTCCTATATATTCAAGAGACGTGGCCACCACTAAAGAAAGGGAAACCTACTATTTATCCTACTATAGTATAGGTTTAGTCCTACTATATAGTTATAGTACTGGAAAAGCGGAGGGCGCCTACTACTTTGACCGGGGGGCCACTGACGTCTGATATGAACATGCGACTCATCTAGGGTAAGCTCACAGGACCTTTTTAGATTCCCGAACCTACTTAAGTCGTGGAAACCTCACCCAGTCAATCCTAGGAATAAGCCCTTTTACTAAGAAGTAGAAGTTCACATGCCCAGCAACGGATCTCAAACAAACCGTGGCTGACAACGGGGGTCTCTTTCCAAGAAAGAAAGTATGGCTACACTTTCGTAGGAAGTCAGAACTGGTGGAAGTGGGCGAACTACTTCTCCAGAAGGGGCCTATCCTAAGAAAATAATATTCGATTCAATCTAAACCTAGATCTACCTAGTTTTCTCGGGACGCTGCATAAGGGCTCAACAATTCGCCGCCAGCTACTCAACATATTCGTATCTGGGCTTTTCCACTACTCGGGACAGAGCTCATTAGAGAATTGATACCGCTTACCGAGGGTCCCTATCTCGGTCTATGGTGAGCAACTTCGGGTCCGTCCATAGCACTTCCATCCATCCCTCTAATGATCGGCATCAGAATCGGCCTGTCCGTTCAGTTCAGTCCACATCCTATTTGTCTTATGAATTCTCTCTCTGCCTTCCAGGTCTAGGTACAGATCCGCATGTCCATAAATCAGGCAATCGGTAACAATAAGATAACGAGGGGGCTGTCGCACGTTTCAAACCGCATTAAGAAATAGTTAGTTAGTTGCATTTGGTGACATTTCATCTAAAGATCCTCTCCAACTCAGTCGAGTGTCTAAAGACCCTCTCCCCTAGCTTAGGAGGATCGAGCGACTTTCTAGTATAGGGATTTAAAGATTAGGAATACTAAGAATAGGACGAGCTGAGCTTCCACGACTCCAACGAACGCAACGAACGCCGGGTCCAGGTCTCTTACCGTAGTAAGTCTGTAATTCCGAGGTGCCACAAGCAGGTGTACATCCGAGGACAGCTCAAATTCAGAGTCTTATTAAGTTTCTTATCCTGCTTGACCACAAAGGAGGGGACCTAAGCTGATGAAAGCGTAAAAGAAATAATACAAATAAAGTGAACATTTTCTCTTTAGCGATCTTTAGCAATCGTGGAGTAGTATATTATTCAAAACTGCTCCTCAAACCCGTCTGCTCAGTTAGGGCGTATGCTCAGTTCCGGATCCATCTGTCTGCGGGACGTGATCTCTTGAGTCCGGCACTCCCCTATAGGTTCATTCATTCAGGAACGATTCAGTTAGTGTCCAAATCGAATTCCTTTTCTATCAAGCCTTTTCAAGGATATCAATGAAGCAAACTTAGCTTAGCTTACAAATCTACGTGAGCATAACAATGATGGAGCGAAAGAAATTGCTTGTTAGAAGGCCCAGATCGATCATACAAAAGGGGGAACGAACCTCTAACAACTGAAAGGAAAGGCAGCCTGAAAAGCAGAAAGCGATTCAGTCAGTCTTCCCTCCGCCGCTGGGCTAATGTTCTTGCTTTTAAGTGAAAGAAGGGATCTATGTAATACACCTACCTATTTATGAACCTGCGACTTCGGGGGTGAGTCCTCTTTGATCTTCTGACCGGTGCTATACGCGTCTTCCCCGAATGAATAGTAAAACTGCGCCTATTCACAATGTACCCGGAGCCTTTCATTCAATATCTGTAGTTTCAGTCTACCTTGATCTTCTTTTCCGAAAGGTTGGCCCTATGCTTCAGTCTCTATGCCTAAGTCTCTATAGGGGATATCTTCAACCCTATTCAAATGCTGGATGTGCTTTCAACACCTGGGAATCTTGGACAATGGGAGAGGGGCGGATCAACAAGTAGTTCCCCAGGGGGTTCGACAGTCTTCTCGAACGTCTACAGGGAACGCATTCTGTTAATGTCTATAGATAGAGGATGATTCTTCATCTCGAATCGGGATCAAAGGAGGGTCCTTTAACGGGACTTCTTCGATAAACACTACTGAGATTCAAACTCCACTACCAATCTTTCAATCTTTTTATCTGCAGGGAGACTTTGAGCCTTTCATCGGGCTTTCACCCCTTGCCATACTGTTACCGGGTGATCCCTCTCCTCTACTGCTTAGGCTACGCTTGGAGTAGACTAGACGAATAGCTTTGATTTGTTTATACTAAGCTATATCACCCATTCAATCAAAGAGCCTGTCTAGTATTGACATTCCCACGGAATTTCATATTGCATGAACCAAATGGAGCACTCTCCGTTGTAGATCTTCAAAGCTTATCATTGGTTCAATCTTGATGAGCAAGAAGATGTTTTCTAGACGAATGCGAAGATGACAGAGCTTGGAGTTTCCCACTCAAGGGCTGCTCGTCCTAAGGGATGCGCTCGATTATTAACATATTAATCTAAAAATATTACATATTATAGTAGTGCGTTAGAGCTCTCTTTGGGTTCATCTTTCAGAGAGGTTCAATCCACCTCAGCATAAAAAGCTATGTTAACTTCTATATACCCCATTTGTCCCTGATAATGGAGATGGACCTGGATAATGGAAAGTGGACAATTGATAGTGAGGGAGTTGAGAGTGGGGGAGTTGAAATGCACCTTTTCTCTCTCTGGTGTGTACCTTCAGGTGTCAGAAGAGTCAATAAAGGATACATTCAACTTCCTTTGGTTGATATTGACCTTGATTCCATCTTCTCTTCTATTCCGTTGAAGAAAATGCGATCTAACTCCCTGAAATCACCGGCATTGGATTCCGCATCAACCAAGTTAGCGGGTGGCTTTTCAGGCCCCTCAAGCAGACTATTATGAAAGACACAGGATGGGGCAACTTGGAGGAAACCGTTAGTGTTAAGAATAGATTATCACTAGGAAAGAGCTATCCTCCATTGACGAAGTTACGAAGAGGAGAGGACAGGTTAGAATGGTAATCTATCTAATCTAGGAGCGCCCCTTACCTTAATTAAGTAGCGCACTTCAGGCAGTGTGAAAGCAGGTGTTTCGGAGAAAAACCCGTTTGCTTATTCTTCTAGTTATAAAGGGGATTTCACAGAAGGGGAAGTAGTCATTTCTAGGAAATTCTTCTCAAAGTAGATTAGTTCAGTGGGCTAGCTCACTTCAGGAGCGGGGGTAGAACTAGAAAGAAGATAAGAGCAAGCTTCCTTCCCTATTCCATTCCCAATCAATGAGTGTTACAGAACTAGAATCATTCCTTTCTTGTTCTTGTAGGAAGAGCGTCTAACCCTCCCGATTAAACTAAAGAGACAACCATCCCAAGGTAAAAGAAATGTGAATAAGGATCCGAAGGAGTAAGACAGGTAAGGGAGCTAGCTACGTGGTTAGCATAGCAGGGGCATTGCGGCGTTAAGAGGAGAAAAGAGAAAGTGTTCGGGGTGAGCCAGTATCAAGCCCAGCTCTTTATCAACCCCATCTCTTTCCAGATGTAGCTTGACTTCTGTTCCTTGCCTCTAGAGAAGGCCTACCCGCTTGGGATTGGTACCCCTCTTCAATAAATAGAATATATAAAGAGAAAGTGCTAGTTCTTTTTCTTTGTCGGGTGTCTTGTGGTTGCTGACGAAACAAAGGTTGACCTCCCCCTTGCTTGTAGGAATTAGACTCCTATTCAGAGATTGTGTATGCAACTTCATAGGAATGTTGTCTTGTAGCCGAAGTCCAGAGAACTCCCTGTTACTTAGTCAGATCTTCCCAAGAAACTTTCCATGTTCATAAAGAACCTTGAGCCTTACTCTAACAAGTAAGCAAGAAGGAAAGGATGGGAAAGATAGGCCGTGGAGGTGATATGATAGCAGTGACCATGGACGAGGGCAATCTTCGATTGTGAAGGTTTTTTTAACGGACAAAGGGGCACTAAGGCTGGGCTTAAGAATAAGAAGGGGGTATGAAAGAGGTTCATCAACCTACGGGGCGTGGGGGAACTGAACGAGCCACAAACCATCCTTGCCTCAATTCGCTAACGACCATTGATCAATACATCATTCATCGACCAATGAGTTGGGAGATTCCACAACCACTCTTCCCTCTACCCGACCTTGGAGGCATCACTGCCTCACAAACCAAGGTAGGAAAGTGAACACCAGCAAGTAAATTCCATTCATTCCTTTTCTACTCAACCCCTTCCTTGATCAACTGCAACATTCCCGTTCCCTCATGAACCATTCGTTACTAAGCCCGCCCGGTCAACATTACCCGCTCCAATCAGTTCCTTCTCTCTCGCCCATGATTGAGAAAGCAATACTAGCAATCCAGCCAGAGCTGGCTCAATCAAGCATCATCAATTCCTTCCAAAGGGGGGAGCAAGCATACGGGGAAGCCAACTACAATCATCCCAACTCAATCAATAGGAGGGGCAAGCAAGACATTATAACAACTTTCAACAAATCTCGGTTTTCTGAGAAAGCCTCAGGTAGTCACATAAGCTTCTTCCCTTGAAAGCCTTAATTCCTTGTCTGTGTTTGGTTCCTTAGTTTACGCCAGCCCTCTCCCCTACCTAACCTAACTAGCTTTATTTGTTGTTGGGAAGCAGAAGCTCACTCGCTTTAGTAGTTAAGGCGAACGAACACAGAAAGCATAACATAAGTTAGCGTGGTTTTTTCTTGAAAAAAAGAAGGAGATAAGAGAGAGGTGGAGAGTAGCTTCGAGTGATATCAGGCCGAGAAATCTTTTTTTTGTGTGAAACCTTCCGATAAGAAGGCGAACTTTCTTTTCATGTATCTATCTCGAATCGAACGCAACACCTATCCTGCCTGATCAATGTAATTCTCATCCTCAATAGAATGTTGGCTTATTTTGAATTTCTGCGCCCGGACCAGAAGTCTCGCAAGCAAGATAGATCACCAACGAGGAATCGCGTATATATAACGAAGAAGTGCGTGCTTCTATAGCGTTGGTTGTTTGAGTTCTTGCTTTTAGATCTATCCTTGTAGTAGTCAGGGTAGGAATAAGGAACTATCATAACTCTTACTGTCCTTACTTCTAGCTTCTTTCTTCCCTTGATTTAGAGCGAGGAAGCCAACCCCCTAGGCAGGATAAGAGAGAAAGCCTTACCTTTATGACTCACCTTTAACTTCCTTCCTGTATCTATTCTAGTTTAATAAGGAAGAGTTTGATTCAGGTAGCTAGATGTAGCCACTGGACTTTCTGGATGTATAAACCTGAGGCACGTTGTTACTTGAAGGTTAGAACAAGCTAGGATAGAATTCTTAGTGTTAGGACTGCCCATTCACTTCCTTCCCTCACTTTCAGTTCTCTAAGGGTAGTGAAGCGATGTCCCTCCTGGCTAGAGGGACTCGCGTAACGGCTTCTTTCTTCTTTTCACGATGTTGGCATCGTAGTTCCTTCCATCGTCGGGGGTAAAGTAGTTGATCCAGCATTCGCTTATAATAAGGAATTTTTTCTTCTCAACCCTATCTCTACATCTCCCAAGTCAGACTTTTCTTCACGAACCTGGCGAAGGCAGATAAAAAGAGGTCTTCTATCCCACCTTGATTGGCCACTTCATCCTCTGCTGCCGCTGCCACAACTAGAAGGGGGACAGACCACGACACGAAGGGAGGAACAAAACTCGCTACCCTTCGCTTAACATGAATGCTGATCGATCCGCTTGACTGACGTCTATCATGAGGTATTTTTTTAGGTCTCAAGCTATGCGCCCCTAAACCTCTAAAAAGAAAGGCTGGGTTGTATCAACCATAATTAGATGAATCACTCTTACCGCAACTTAGGAATGCATCTCTATCGACCAGCCGTTACCTCAGGAGAGGAGTTGTTTTGCTTTCATTTCAGTATTTATGATTAGCAAAGCCTTCTTTGGAATGATATACGTATAATAGTTCCGGGTGAGTTGCGAGAGCTTCCCAAACGTTTAGCAAACAGTATAGGTGCTCAGGTTGGATTGAGACATTGTTCCAGGTACCGCTTATAGCTCTTTTGCTCGAACTGCGATCTGTCTTTACTTTCCCTTTCTGGTTCGGTCACGCAGTGGTAAACCCCGGGGAATCACTTTTCCTTTTAACTACGCTGTGGGACTAGCCCCATTAAAAAAAGGTCCTTTGATACGCTTTTCAGGCTTCTCTTCTTTCCTCTCTATCTTCTGACCGAGGAAGAACGGATGCTGCTTCCGCTTCTTTGATTCATGGCTTGCTTGGGTGAACAACAGAGACAAGGCAACTATTTGCTTTTTCTCTCAAAGCAGCCCTTTCACAGTTCTCAATCAAGGGTCTCGCTTCTGCATGGGTGCCAAAATCCTTCTAGGGCTGATTCAATTACAAATCTTCTCTCGATCTGAGATTTCAATAAAGACTTTCTTTCGTCTTCAAGTTATCATCATCGGCGGTCTCTCTTTCACTACTAGAAAGCCTTCCCCTTCTGCCTTAAAACCTTCTTATCATTCGAATTCTTTACTAAACTCACTGACCAGTGCCTCTAAAGGCGTCTTGGTATTGGATCCGCTTCAAGTCTTTTTCGTTTTGGACGGATTTCCCTTTCCATTGGTAAGCATTATGAGTAATCAGGTGTAGGTCTTTCGGGGCGAGCTCCTGCGGTCCCGCCTTCATTTCATAACTAACGTTACTCGTTCGCCTGCGAGCTACTAGTATATCTCTGGTAAGTCTTTTATTCTACTATTTCATTACTTACTAAAGTATAGGAGAATGAAGTGTGCAGGATCACTCCTGATACTTTCTTCCTTCATATAAGGAATCCTCTTGGTTGGTCGAAGCTAGAAGACGGCAGGACGAACTGCTATTTTGCATAGGGGGAGTAAGATAGGCTAGGTGCTTTTACTCAACTCGTGAAGGTTCATTTCTAGTTAGCAAGGATAAGAAGGTAATAATATGTAAATAATATGTCTGTCATTACGTGCGACTATCTCCACTATAGAAAGAAAAAAAGGAAAGAACTTAATTTTCAGCACATTTATACGAAAAAGTCTTTATTATTCTAAAAGCATAAGTAGTAAACATTTTCAACTAGGGTTCCCATACATGCAAACATAAAAAAGAAAACCAAACAAAGATAGTTAGCATAAATAGGAGTCTATCTCCAGTAAGCATCGGAGTAGATCTCTACTAAAAAAAGACAAAGAACACCATAAATTAAAACACACTACTTTGCGTCTACAGACACTTATTTAAACCTTCTAAAACTAAAAAGAGTCGACGGACTCTTCTATTCTAGTCTCCCCGGTGACCGCGGGTGACAGCACGCACAATTAGGGCTTCCTGCTCCGCCCGCAGGCCTCTCCTCCAAACCCTCTATGCGCTCTCTGGTAGCGCGAATGCGCGCTTCTTTCCTTGCAGGATCCATTGTTCTAACACTTCTCAAAAGGAAGTTTAGCACTCTACGGTGCTCTTGAATTTGATTTTGCAGTTGCCCCATTTCGGCAGCAATTGCAGAAAGCCTGTTTGCAGCATCCATAGCCATACGTGCTAGTACTAAATTTCTTTGATTTGAATTTGATGAAGTGAAGACACTTATCGAGCCTCCATTTATAGAGTGGTAGAGTAATATCGCCATGCAGTACGAATTGCATGGCTGGCACAATCTGAGTACTATAACCACGCAGCCTGTATGAACAAACAAACTTTGCAGAACCGTTTCACCTAATCGATCGTGGTGAAGTCAGCAATGGATTCGGCGGATCATCCACGTCACGCTAGGATTTTTGAAGGACATTTACGAGAGTGAGGTGGAGAAAGACGGGAGTGGATTTTTTTGCTCTAACTGGCTGTGAGCATGGGAATTGCGTTTCCGAGCAGAGGGCGGAGAGGAATTTGGTGTTGCAGGATTGATGACCGGGAAAGGGTTGATAATGTGTTGGTTTGTTTTAGCAGGTATATTGGTATGAATGAACATATTATAGATATAGAATGTAGAAGAATCTCGCCATGCGTCACGAATTGGATGGCAGGCACAATTCTGACTAGTTCTCCGCACTACTTTTCTGCAGTTGAATACTATCATGCCTATTTAGTGAAAAACTGGCTGGCTCTGGCTACCTTGCGGAGCAAACAAAAGATCCCAAAATCACACTGCCTGTATGAACAAACAAACTTTGCACAACCAGCTTACGTAGAAAAGATTCCATATTCTACGCCAATAGACTCGTGACATCCATGTACTGAGTCGTCAAATGAGCCACGTTAAGAAGGCCCAAGCTTATACGCATTGGCCCACAGGGTGCCCCAACAGGGCCCGAATGAAAGACCCCAGCCTACATGAACCATCAAAGAAAGTCCTACAAATGAAGACTTGGGCCTATCAAGCCTGCTTTCCTCGATGAAAGCCCACAGAAGGGCCAAAGCACAACAAGCCTACCCAGCATCAAAGCAAGCCCAAGTACATGGCCCGCTGGATCTGTCCAAATTCAAAGCCCATCAAAGGTGGCTCCTCACATGAAATCATGCAAAGGATCCGAGCCCATCCAAGTTTTTTTGTCACTTTCTTCTTTTATAAACTTCTTCACTAAACTAAATTCAAAAAAAGCTGTACTGACTAGTGTGAACTTACGGATTGAGCTGTAAACGGCTGGGAAAAAGCAAGCGTCTGATCAGATCAATCAAGTCAATCAAGTTAATCAAGGACGGAGCTGCCGAGTGACGATTGGCTGAACGTACTTTGGCAGCTCCTGGTGGAGTACTAGTCTGACAGATTCTCATCGGTGTCAAGCCACGTTTCGATACCCGCGAAAAACAGGGGTCGGTCCGTCGTCATAAGCAAGACAGGACACCACTTTTTATAAAATAATCAAGAATTACTAATAACTAATAATAAGAAAGAGTTAAGGGCCTCCAACGCCTATAAATAGAAGCTTCTTTCAGTCTCTATTTGGCAAAGCAAAGGGAGATGGATCCACCAGTTACCGTCGAAAGACTTTCCCAAATCAATCAAGAAATTCTACGTATAGATAACGAGAAGCAACAACGGGAGCAAACCCTGGCTGCCTTCTGGGAGCACTTGCCTCCTATCGATCCGGAGGTCGTGGCCAAAGCCATGCAAGAGCTCCGGGACCGCATTCGAGCTCTTGAAGACCGGAAACGGGCCCTACTTCAAGAACAGCAATCTCTCATTGTGGAGGGGGCCATAAGCAACCGCGGGGGAAATGGAAACAACGGGGGGAACTAATAAGAGTCAGTTGTTTACTTAATATGTTGTGTTTAGTTGTTTGGCTGGTTTGTCTATGTGTGTGTAAGCTTCCTTTTGGATGTACTTCCCATGTAACGGCTATTAATGAATAAAAAGTGCTGGTCTGCTTTGTGCAGAAAGCTTCCATGCCTCGCTATCCTATCTTATTACTCGTACAACAACTATGGCAGCCAAGAGCGCTGCTTATTCCCCTTCATCTTTAGATGCTTTCTGTACTGCTCGATGCTTTGAATAGCCCTAGTTCCAGTTAGTTCATACTACCCGCTCTCGCTTACTTGCCTGCTGGCTAATGGCTTTCCTTATTGGGATTTCTTTCCTATTGCTTGTCTTCAAAGAAAGCTTTCAAACAAAAATGAGAAATGCAGGTTATATATAAGAATCTCTCTGAAAACGTTGACAATAATGTTATTGATTGATATTTGTGGTACTTGTTGGCAATTAAATGATGTGTCTTACATCTGAGGTATCCTAAATGCGAGCTAGATATGCTGACTGATTTCTGGTCTGTCTCATGATCACTATTCAGAGGAAGGAGAGATAAATTGGAATTTTTCCCATAATGTCACGAACGAAGTAGCTTTACTTTTTAAGGAAGTGATCAATTAAGAGTTCAGTCCCGGGTGAAGGCCATTTAGCGGCCTCTGAAAAGCCTGATGAAGGGCGGCTTTCTCCCAAAGTCTCACCAGATGCAAGAACTGTACCTAATTGACTTCTCTGATACCAGCTCTACGAATGGAAATCCTCTTTCAATGGTCTTTCATGATCCGATATGGAGTTGCCTTGCCCAATATGAGATGAGAACTAGGCCCGGTGAACGGAGGAAAGAAGACTACTGTGAAATCGAAAAGTGGAAGGTTGAGGGATGCGTACCAAGCTGGATGTCTTGGCTCGGATGGCTGCTGTTCACCATCGAAGCCTCAGAGAGGAGAGTTGAGTATCAACTCACCCAGGGGCGTGTGTCAAGAAGCGGGGTGCCGGGGGACGGAGGACGTGGGTGGTGCTTATGGCGAGGTCCGATCGGGGAATGAATATTATAGAAGAAGCCCGGTCTCACTCAAGAAGTGGGGCATGACGGCGTTGAATGGTATCTTCCTTTTTTGGACTAAGATCATCTCTTTCCGGGGCAGGAGTCAACAGCAAGCACGGGCAATAGGAAGAGGCGTCGTTCCAACCAAAGAGAACATAGGACCGGTCAGTCAAGTAAGGTCTTTTCACAGATGAAATGATTGAAGCTTATCGACCGGCAGACCGGATCACCACTCCTAGACTAGACTGGAGGATAAGATAGACGACTGCCAGCTGCAGCTTTGCTACCAAGTGATCCAGGAAGAGTGACTGAGCAAGCAGCGCGGCATCCTGTTGGCCAACCAACTTCCTATTATCTTAAAAGAGAACATCCACGTTTGACTGAGAAGCATTCGACGACGTGGCAAAGAGGCATCTTTTTCCATTATCTTGACGCACCGCGCAGGAGAGAATGGTACTTCTTTCTTGTCGTGGAGAAGTCACTTCCAGCCTGACAGTAAGGGTCATAGGCCACTAGAAGTAGTTGCGCCCATCAGTGTGCTTTCGCAGTTTTTAGTTGGACTGATTCCAATGCTTCCAATGAAGGAAGAGTGAGACGATAAGGAAGTGCTTTACGAGTGGTGGAACTACAATAGTGGTCAGCGGTGAGTGAACAGGCCAGGTCGACCGAGAGGAGATAGAGGGTTGTTTGCAAATCTACGGTGAGTGAAAAAGCGCTTGATTGATTTGTCTACCATATGAATGAGATAGACTGAATTCAAGAGGCTAGCTAGCGCCCTTTTCTACGAGATTTTTCGAATTCTATTTCCCACCTTCCGAAGCAAGTCTTTGAGATTCCTCTATGGATTCTTCCTTGCTCAAGGTTGACTCTCATTTGAGTAGTGAGGAGGCTTCCTTATCTGATCTAATAGAAATGTCGTTTATTAAAACTCTCAATATTCATATCTGACACGGGGACTTCCTTCTTCGGGAATCGACCTTAGGCAACATGCCACTTAACCAACTAGGACTTTCTTCTCTCTCAATGCCCCATCCTTTTCCTACTCAAGTTTCCCCGATCTTCTGTCTCAAACCAATTCTCACAAACAAAAGGAACCCGTCGGAGGGCAGGAACAGAGTACGGGCGTAGAACACCACCCTAACGCGGGGGAGACGAAATAAATAGAGGCGACTGACTAATAGGGAAGAAGCGATCCACAAGGTAGTTTACTTGCTTATATTATAATATAAGGAAGCCTGCTGAAAAGCTGTAAGCGGAGAAGTAGGCAGCAAGCGCGTCAACCAACATTGAAGAAGTTAGTTCACCTGAGCTTTCGAAAGGGGAAGACCGGTCTTTCTTCCTTGCTTTTAGTCCGTATCAATAAAAGCCGAGCGTCAATGCGCGGAGAAGTGGGGTGGGCCCTCTGCGACCACGTCAAGAGCGTTTAAGGCCGTTTTTCAGTTAGTTGCTGATTGGACGTAGCGAGCCATCCGAAATTGACAGAACCTGAGCTAGCGTAAAGAGCAGCAGGAATCCCAGCTGAATGGCCTGTAATGTTGCCGCGAGCTGATAGAGCGGTAGTAGTGAGACATACCGGCAACTCTCTTTGGCCTGGCCTTCCGCTTGAAAGGGAGTTCTCACTTTTTTTCCATACTCTGGAAAATCCTTATTCATCACTTCTTGTATGATTTTTCAATTAGGCCTTATATGTGTGTGACATCTGTCCATCCCATTATTGAGACCCGAGTAGGAACTTCCCGAGCTCAATTCCACCCCCCAAGCGGGCTTCCCTCGGAGGGCACCACCCACCCCGCATCACCAGATTCAAAAGTACAATAATACCATTGTGAAAAACCAACGAGATCCTTCCCCCGAAGAACGAAAGGAAGAAAGAGAATCTCCCAACTCAGGTTATGTAAATCACTAATGCTAAGCAAAAGGTTAAACCAAAAGCTAAAGCAAAAGCTAATGCAAAAGACCAAAAGCTGAGGAAGAAGAATAAGAACCTTC